AAATAAGTCCCTCCCTATGATTTATTAGTTAATAGCTCTTACAAGAACAAGGTCTACTCGACCTGGGTGTCGAACGTAAAGAAACCCTTTTGTATTATATTAAAAAAAAAATTTTGTACAAAATACTCATTTTGTAGCCTCTATTGTCAAAAAGGTTTTTCTTTCATTCAAGTTATATTGTATCATGTTTTGTATGTATGATGCAACCCAATTTCTTAGTTTGACCTGAGGACCTTTCGGCAATTCCAATTTATTCTATTATTAATAGTGAAATGTGGTAGGTTTCTTCACTTTAGGCGAAGAATAAAAAAAAAAAAAAATTGCAATAGCAGACAGCATGGGCATAGGTGGAAATGTGCCTAGTTATTGGCTCAGACAGTTAAAGACTTCCTTAAGATTGGAATCTATTTACTTACAATTTCGTAGATTCATTTTTTATCTCAATAAAATTGCATCAGCAGCCTCTAGTCGTGTTCTAGCTCTTTTGAGAGCCACATCAGCCTCGATTGCTTGTCTCTTGCCTTCAGCTCGCGCACGATCAGCTTTCGCTAGTCTAAAACTTTCCTGAGCCTCTTGAAGATCTATATCAATACCTCTTTCTGCATTATTTACCAATAATGTGATTTCATCATTGTCTATTTTGGCAAAACCACCCATCAAAGCCATAGTGGACCACTGGGCATTGAGTCGTATTTTCATGACTCCTATATCCAAAGCTGTTACAATTGCAATATGATTGGGTAATACACCCATTTGACCACTATTGGTAGTAATTATTATTTCTTGAACTTCTGAATCCCAAACAACTCGATTGGGAGTGAGTACACGAAGATTTAGGTTCATTTTTTTTTCTTTAAATTTCTTTTAAGTTCATAGCCTTTGCGGTAGCTTCATCAATGTTACCTACCAAATAAAAAGACTGTTCGGGTAGACCATCTAATTCTCCGGAAAGGATCATTTGAAAACCTCTAATCGTCTCTATTAGGCTCACATATTTACCGGGGGAACCGGTAAATACCTCTGCTACAAAAAAGGGTTGTGACAAAAACCGTTCAATTTTTCTTGCTCTTGCCACAATTAAACGATCGTCTTCTGATAATTCGTCTAATCCAAGAATAGCTATAATATCTTGAAGTTCCTTATAACGTTGCAAAGTTTGTTTAACTCCTTGCGCAGTTTCATAATGTTCTTCGCCTACGATCGAAGGTTGGAGCATAGTTGATGTGGAATCCAGCGGATCTACCGCTGGATAGATGCCCTTGGCAGCTAATCCTCTCGATAGTACAGTAGTAGCATCTAAATGTGCAAATGTTGTAGCAGGAGCGGGATCAGTCAAGTCATCTGCAGGTACATAAACTGCTTGAATGGAGGTTATAGATCCTTCTTTCGTAGAAGTTATTCTCTCTTGTAAAGAACCCATTTCCGTGCTAAGAGTTGGCTGATAACCCACTGCGGAAGGCATTCTGCCTAATAATGCGGATACCTCTGATCCTGCTTGGACAAAACGGAAGATATTGTCAATAAATAGAAGTACATCTTGTTTATTGACATCTCGGAAATATTCAGCCATAGTTAAAGCAGTTAAACCTACTCTCATACGAGCTCCTGGTGGTTCATTCATCTGACCATAAACCAGAGCTACTTTGGATTCGGATATATTTTGTTCATTAATGACTCCCGATTCTTTCATCTCCTTGTAAAGATCATTTCCTTCACGGGTACGTTCTCCTACTCCACCAAACACAGAAACCCCTCCATGAGCCTTAGCAATGTTGTTGATTAATTCCATAATCAAGACTGTTTTACCCACTCCAGCTCCCCCGAATAATCCAATTTTTCCCCCACGGCGATAAGGAGCTAAAAGATCCACCACTTTAATGCCTGTTTCAAAGATTGAAAATTTGGTGTCCAACTGTGTAAAGGCAGGAGCAGATCTATGAATAGGAGATGTTGTGAGAGCATCTACAGGACCTAAGTTATCCACGGGTTCCCCAAGAACATTAAAAATTCTTCCGAGAGTAGTTTCACCAACTGGAACACTAAGTGGCCCTCCTGTATCAATTACTTTCATTCCTCTCATCAAACCGTCTGTAGCACTCATAGCGACAGCTCTAACTTTATTATTTCCTAATAATTGTTGCACCTCACAAGTCACACTTATTGGTTGACCAGTTGTATCGTTATCTTTAACTATCAAAGAATTGTAAATTCTAGGCATACTACCTGGAGGGAAAGATACATCTAGTACTGGGCCGATGATCTGAGCAATACGTCCTGCCTTCTTTTCCACAAGTGCGGAAACCCCAAAAATAAAAGGATTGGTTCTCATAAATAATAAATAGGATATTGATTCCAATTGCTAATTGTTAGCAAAAAAAACCTAAAAAAGCACAAATGCTCTGTAATGAGTTGATCAGTCAATAATCATTTTGGAGTTCTAACTTCAATTTACTTAGTAATCTCTTTCTTTGGAAAGTTCAACTTCGATAATGATCTCAAAATGGATTCATTATCATTATTTAAAATGGAATGAATTTTTCTTTTTTACTAACGAATTTATTTTCTTCAAAATAGAGTAAAACTTATTTGTTACGATTGAGTAATAAATCGTAGCAAATAAGTTTTACCTACTATTGGATTTGAACCAATGACTCTCGCCGTATGAAAGCGATACTCTAACCACTGAGTTAAGTAGGTTCTTTATTAAGTCATACCTAAATTCTAGGCATAATTAGACATATAAACAATATGCCCTTAAGAATGATTAGATCAAATATCATCTTGACAGAAAGTGATCTATTTTATTAGTATATTTTCAAGACTAAACTGTGAGGGGCTATAGCTCAGCTAGGTAGAGCACCTCGTTTACACGTGCGCCAATGGTTTTCAGAAGAGTTTATTGGTTCATTTGGTTCATAAAATAGATTTTAGTCTTACTCTATTAATTAGGAGAACAATAGCATGACAAAGATGAAGTTCGTTCTATGATTCGAACTATAGATCTAGTTGATATGGTCAATCTCGGGGGCATTCAATGTCAGACATAATGAGTATAATACGTACGAGGATCTCAAAAAAACATTTCTTTTTGCTCTATGAACTTTGAGGTGTATGAAGTCTCATATTCTTATTTTGGGGTGAGAGAGACTCCATTTGGAGAATCTATGTCTAAGCATGACAGACCTACGTCAAGGGAATCTTTTGAAGCACTTTGGGATTGCTTCCGAAAAATTATTCGTTTCAAGCAAACGGAGCCATCTTATTATCTGTTCCGGAAAAGAATGGCAGACTAACTGATTTTTACATCAGTTAATGAAAGAGCCCAATGCAAGAAAAATGCATGTTGGGTTCTTGGAACAGTTCAAATCATTTTGGTAATAAGAAATTTGATCTGTTCTACCGAGAAGGTCTACGGTTCGAGCCCGTATAGCCCTATACAATTAGAAAACTCTTCTATGTTTTCTCGCTCATATTGTCCCTACGATCCAATGCTAGTTTTAAATGAAAGAAAAAAGCATCCAATTGATTTGCTATTTAAAGGAACTGACGACTTACACAGAAGATCATTAAAGAAAAAGTAAAGAGGAAATACGAAAATAAAAAAAATTTGGAATTATTCATAATAGAATAAATAGTCTTTCGACTGCGATCCAGAGCAGACTCTTATTCTTCAATATCTCTGTTATAAAGAAGAACAGATCGGACATCGTGTCGAACTAAATATGGGCACATACATAATCCTTTTATTTTGTTTATGAAAAATTTTATATATTCCACGGGTGGATCGGTACCTATCGATTAGAATCAATATTCTAGTCGAACTCGGTTGTCTTTTTAATTTGTTAGCACATCTCACATCGTTAGAAACAACGACCCTGAAAGCTCCCTTATTTCAATAGATAAAATTTCCTTACATCAAACCATATTAACACGTTACAACACGAACCAACGTGAAGTCTGCCGAATTGCACGGGTTCGAACCATTTCCTAATTTTTTTTTAAATACAAAATATTCTTTTATTCATTTCCGTGTTAAGTCACAGACGAAACATTGAATTAATATACAAAAATGATAATGAATCATTCGGGAGGGGAGAGAAGCGATTAATAAATGGACAATACAACAAATAGAAGAATTCGATTTATTTAAACAAAACAGGAATCATCTATTTATGTTTCTATTTTCTGAATATGATACTTTTTGGATATATTTATCCATATCCAGTCTTATTCCGATTCTGGCATTCTCAATTTCAAGAAGTTTGGCTCCAATAAATAAAGGGCCGGAGAAAGCCACTAGTTACGAATCAGGTATAGAACCAATGGGAGATACTTGGATCCAATTTAGAATTCGCTATTATATGTTTGCTTTAGTTTTCGTTGTTTTTGATGTGGAAACAGTCTTTCTCTATCCGTGGGCTATGAGTTTTGATATTTTGGGTCTATTTACATTTATAGAAGCTTTTATTTTCGTGATCATCTTAATTGTTGGTTTAGTTTATGCATGGAGAAAAGGAGCATTGGAATGGTCTTAACCCCCAAATTTTGGAATGATAAAAGACGAGTAGAAACTTCTCTAAATCTAAAGCCGGCGATAAATCTTATAGAATCATCTTTACTTCATCAAGCAACTCCAAATTCAGTGATTTCCACTACTCTAAACGATCTGTCCAATTGGGCGAGACTTTCTAGTCTATGGCCGCTCCTTTATGGTACTAGTTGTTGTTTTATCGAATTTGCTTCATTAATAGGTTCGCGATTCGACTTTGATCGTTACGGTTTGGTGCCAAGATCCAGTCCTAGGCAAGCCGACCTACTTATAACAGCCGGAACTGTTACCATGAAAATGGCTCCTTCTTTAGTTAGATTATATGAACAAATGCCGGAACCCAAATATGTAATTGCTATGGGAGCCTGTACTATTACAGGAGGAATGTTTAGTACAGATTCTTATAGTACCGTTCGCGGAGTAGATAAGTTAATTCCTGTGGATATCTATTTGCCGGGTTGTCCTCCTAAACCAGAAGCTATTATAGATGCTATAATAAAACTTCGTGAAAAAATAGCTCAAGAAATATCTGAAGATAGATATCAGTTTCAACAAAGAAAGAGGTATTTCAGTAGAAAGCATAGGTTTCATATTGGGTCCAGTATTATTATTGAAAATAAGGAGGATAAGTTTTTTCATCAATCTTATGAATCTCGTAAATCAACTTTAGAGATCACTCCCAAAACATCTGAATCGATTTCAGAGATATCATACCCTTTGAAACATTTGAAAATACGAGAGTTTGCTGGCGAATGAATAATCGTTAGTAAAAAGTAACGAGCAGGAAATAAATTTTGAAAATTCCATGAAAAATGTCAAATCCTTATACAGATACTTTGACAATAAATAGTAATCAAATGCAAGGTCGGTTATCTGCTTGGCTAGCCAAACATAAGTTAGCTCATAGACCTTTGGGTTTTGATTACCAAGGCACAGAAACATTACAAATCAAATCTGAAGATTGGGTCTCTGTAGCCGTTGCTTTATATGTTTATGGTTTTAATTATCTCCGTTCTCAATGCGCTTATGATGTAGCACCAGGAGGTTCCTTAGCTAGTGTATATCATCTTACGAGAATAAACGATAATGCAGATGAACCCGAAGAGGTGTGTATAAAAGTATTTGTCCCAAGGGAAGATCCCAGAATCCCGTCTGTTCTATGTATTTGGAAAGGTGCTAATTTCCAGGAACGGGAATCTTATGATATGTTGGGAATATTTTATGAAAGTCATCCATGTCTAAAACGTATATTGATGCCAGAAAGTTGGATTGGGTGGCCTTTGCGCAAAGACTATATTGCACCTGATTTTTATGAAATACAAGATTCTCATTGAGTGCAAAAAAAAAGAAAAAAGAATGAAACATACTTTTTGAAAAAACAGTTTATCCACGTAAACATAGATCTATATGTATTGATCTATGTATATCCCATCTAAATAGATTAAAACATTAAAAAAATAGCAATATTCATATAGAATATATCATATATGATATATTCTAAAACAAGAAAATTTATCAATTTCAATTCCATTCTATTAATAAATGTATAGAAAAATAGAGTTTTTATATCAATTTTTCTAATCTCGTGCTTTATACGTACCTCTACACTACATTTGTCTAAGTTTATCTAAAAAAAGAAAATAAAGAATGTTAGAGAAATGACTTTAATATAAAAGTCATATAATGAAAAAAGTCATATAATAACGGGAGATTTGAAATGATTTCTATAATCATTTCAGATCTCCCGTTATTCTAATAATAAGAATTAAAATCAAATTAGATGGATTTAATTATCTTAAATTTAAACTTATTCTTTTCTGACCAAAGTGGTTCGACCCAAGTCTTCTAAATTTTTCTGACGACATAGAGGTCGGGTAACCAATTCAAGTACGTCTCTTGCATTGGCAAACCCATGAATCTGGGCAAAAGTAAATTCAACTGACCATTTAGTACTAATTCCTCTTGCTTCTAGCGGGTTAGCATGAGCCATTCCCGTGATAGCTAAATCGGGTTGTAATTCGCGTATACGTCGTATTTGATTCGAATTATCCGGTTTCTCCACAATTCGTGGTATTGGTACACACATCTTTATACATGTATCTTGTAAAAGTGATAATTCAGCAGTTTGATATCGTTTATCCATATATGGAATGCCAATTTCATGAACAATCATTCCACATCTGATTAAGAATCTTGCTAGAGATACTTCTAGCAGATTATCTCCCATGAAAAAGACAGATTTACCGTGTACCAAATCAAGATAATCTTTTAAACTTTCCCATATTCGTTCCTCCCTTTCCTCCAAACCTTGGGGTTCAACACCAAATACAGGACAAATCTTTTCAATCCAAGCACGCGTTCCGTCTGGACCAATAGGAAAAGGAGCTGCGATTAATTGACATTTTTCGCGTCTTATCAAAGTTGTCGCTGTCCGGCTCAAAAATGGGTGAACACCACAAACATAAACTCCGTCACCCAATGATGGAAGATCGGTATATTTTTGAGCAGGTAACCAACCTGATACCTTGATGGATTGACGTTTTAATTCTAGATTTAGTTGAGAAGCGACGTTGGACGGCAAAGATCCAAAAAGAACTAAGGAAGGGTGATTTGCATATTCAACCAATTCCTCTTTTTTTCTAGAATGAAAAGTCAAAAAATGTTGTATAGTTTCTTTTCGTTCACGAACGGAGAATTCCGGTTCTGGACAACGATGTGCCATGGCAGCTAACACAGTATCTTCTCCTTGAGTAAAGGCATAATCGAGTCCATTTGCTCTTGCCACTAGAATTGGGATTCCAATTTCCCATTCTAGTTTGGGTGCCATACCTTCCAAATCCATTTTTATTATCTCTGTAGTACAAGTACCTATCCATATAATCACGCTAGGGTCTCTATCTTTTCTTATTCGAATACAGAGTTTTTTTAATCCTTCATAATCATTCAATTGAGCCGAGATATCTCCTTCTTCCAATTCTGCCATTGCATAGCGAGGTTCTGCAAAAATCATTACTCCAAGTGCATTTTGCAGAAAATAACCGCATGTCTTTGTACCCACAACTAAAAAGAAACTATCTTCAATTTTTTGATATAACCAAGATACACAGCTAATTGGACAAAAAGTATGATAATTACCTGTCTCACATTCGACAATGAGAGTTTCATCAATTTTCACTGACATAAATGATTATAACTATGTGGATTAAATCGTCGTAAACCCAAGTAAATTTTCCTTATTATTTTGATGTTTCCCCTCATCAATAGGATTGAGATAAAGGTCAGAGAGTAGATTGAATAATTCCCGATCTGGAATCTCCTTTGGCACAATACCTTCTGGTTGGGACAATATTTGATCCGCTATGTTTAAATAATATTCACATACATAGTTAAGAGATGGTTCGGATCCAACCATTTCAAATAAAGTTTTCCCCTTGACCCTCGAAATTCGAATATCTTCAATAAGAGGTAACACTTCTATTACGGGCATTGGACAGGCCTCTACATATTTATTGATAAGATCTCTTTTAGATGTGCGATTTCCAACCAAACCTGCTAATCGGAGTGGATGTGTACGAGCTTTTTCCCTTATAGAAGCAGTAATACGATTAGCTGCAAATAATGCATCAAATCCATTATCTGTAATAATGAGACAGTAATCCGCATAGTTCAACGGAGCAGCAAAACCTCCACAAACCACGTCACCCAATACATCAAATAATATTATATCATATTCGTAAAATGCATTTAATTCTTTTAACAATTTCACAGTCTCTCCTACCACATAGCCCCCGCATCCAGCACCTGCAGGCGGCCCCCCAGCTTCCACACAATCTACCCCTCCATAACCTTTATGAATAACATCTTCGGACCAAATATCCTCATAATGATAATCTTTGGACTGCAAAGTATCTATAATTGTAGGTATCAAAAATCCTGTAAGAGTAAAAGTACTATCATGTTTGGGATCACATCCAATCTGTAACACTTTTTCACCACGTCTAGCTAGGGCAATTGAAATATTACAACTAGTGGTTGATTTACCGATTCCGCCTTTTCCATAAACTGCTATTTTCATTTTTTGATCTCCTTTTCTTTATTTTTTATCTTCCGAACTTATTATTCGTTTGATCTAATTTTTAGTTTAACTTTGCCTTATTTGATAACAGTAAATAAATTCTAGTATGTTACATTATATTCTTTGTAACATTGTGTTTTTTTTTTTTTTAGCTCCCTCACCCTCATTTTATCCTGAGTAAATGGAGGAAGCCAAGCAAAGAATCCTTCATTTACACAATAAATGCAATTTTTTTCATTAATTTGAAACGGGAACTCCCCGCTAATTAAGACTTATTTCTCTCTATTCAAATAATAGAATAAATTTAATGCATGACAAATGAGAAGAGGATAAGATAGGTTTGGGGTTCGATTTGGGCCTGCAAATGAATGCTTTTGTTATGTTATATATGATGTTAAATGTGTCGTGTATCGTTATTTCAATCAATTAAATTGGAATCACCATTAGTTGTTTTGGAAAGATCCCAATCTTACCGTCGATTCAGTTCTTTTTTTTTTAGAAAATGAAGAATATCTATATTCTATTCTTATATTTTGTTATATCTATGTAATAACATATATACACAAATGTATCGTCAACCACTCATCATTTGATTCATTATAGAAAATCACAATGAATTGAATCCGGTCGATTTTTTTTTTACCGGGCGAACGACGGGGATCGAACCCGCGCGTGGTGGATTCACAATCCACTGCCTTGGAACCACTTGGCTACGTCCGCCCCAAACTAATTGGCAGTCTCTGTCTACGGTCATTCCATTTCAAGAATGAATGGTTCTAAGCCCCGAAAACCAACTAATAATGAAACTATTATTATTATTGAGTTTAGTTATTAATTTGTTGCACTTGCAATGCAACTCTCACACAAGTTAGTGACATTGACATTTTTTTTTTTATAAATAGTTTTGTTTTGGGTATTCAAAAAAAGATCTGAACCAATACTCGATACTAATTAATAATTAGTGTTATGTATCCATGGCTGAATGGTAAAAGCACCCAACTCATAATTGGGAAGTCGCGGGTTCAATTCCTGCTGGATGCACAGTAAATAGTTATTGTGCTCTGTTCGCAATAACTAGAACTTTTAAGAAAAATTAGAGGGAAAAAGCAGTACCAAATTGGTACTGCTTTCTTTTTAGGATTGAAATACACTAACAATCCATCTTGAATAATTAGCCGTTTATAGAATTAGCTTCAACAGCAGCTAGATCCAGAGGGAAGTTGTGAGCATTACGTTCGTGCATAACTTCCATACCAAGGTTAGCACGATTAATGATATCGGCCCAAGTGTTAATTACACGACCTTGACTGTCAACAACAGATTGGTTGAAATTGAATCCATTTAAGTTGAAAGCCATAGTGCTGACGCCCAAAGCAGTAAACCAGATACCTATTACTGGCCAAGCAGCTAAAAAGAAATGGAGAGAACGGGAGTTGTTGAAACTAGCATATTGGAAGATCAATCGGCCAAAATAACCGTGAGCAGCTACAATATTGTAGGTTTCTTCTTCCTGACCAAATTTGTAACCTGCATTAGCAGACTCATTTTCGGTAGTTTCCCTGATCAAACTCGAGGTTACCAAGGAACCATGCATAGCACTAAATAGAGAGCCGCCGAATACGCCAGCTACACCTAACATGTGAAATGGATGCATAAGAATATTGTGTTCAGCTTGGAATACAATCATGAAATTGAAAGTACCAGAGATTCCTAGAGGCATACCATCAGAGAAGCTTCCTTGACCAATAGGGTAAATCAAGAAAACAGCAGTAGCTGCTGCTACTGGAGCTGAATATGCAACAGCAATCCAAGGACGCATACCTAGACGGAAGCTAAGCTCCCACTCACGACCCATATAGCAAGCTACACCAAGTAGAAAGTGTAGAACGATTAGCTCATAAGGACCACCGTTGTATAGCCATTCATCAACAGAAGCTGCTTCCCAGATGGGATAGAAATGCAGACCGATGGCTGCAGAGGTAGGAATAATAGCACCGGAAATAATATTGTTTCCATAAAGAAGAGAACCGGAAACAGGTTCACGAATACCATCAATATCTACTGGAGGAGCTGCAATGAAAGCGATAATGAATACAGAGGTTGCAGTCAATAGGGTAGGAATCATCAAGACACCAAACCATCCAATGTAAAGACGGTTTTCAGTGCTAGTGATCCAATCGCAAAAACGATTCCATAGGCTTGCGCTTTCGCGTCTTTCTAGAATTGCGGTCATGGTTATAACTTGGTTTATTTAATCATTAGAAGCTCCCAAGCATACACATAAGGCTTGTTATTCAACAGTATAATATGAGTCATATCTGTATGTCAACCAACATTTTGACATGGTTATAAATATTCATAAAATTCATAGTATCCTCTTCCTTCCATAAACTATATGCACATAGATTGAAATGGTTTTCAATAGTATCCGTAGATATTAATACCTACGGTATTAATGCACTCTATTGGCATTCCTTCTTTCTTTATGATTCAGGGTAATAAAAATAGTGGGATGGCACCTATCTTGCTTGTTAAAAGCAATGGATAACATTGAATTGCATTGGATCTGCAATAAGTACAAAATACTTTTAGGTGCTAGATTCTGGTACTCTGGGTTGCCCGGGACTTGAACCCGGAGCTCATCGGATGGAGTGGATTATCTGCTCTTTTTAATAGGAGCAAGAAATCTCTCCCCAAACCGTGCTTGCAATTTTCATTGCACACGGCTTTCTCCATGTAGTGATTTGATCCATCATTTGGTTGGATTTCCGGTTGGAAAAGATCTATAGCATCATAAATTGATCCTGGCAATTGCTCAATAAGCATTTCATTGGTCAAAATCAGTTTTCTATTTGTTTATTCTGCATCTTTTGCCATAAATTAGCCAGGGGGTTGATCTGGCTAATTTCTGAATTCCAAATTCGTTCTCTCTGTGAACGAGTTTTTGAAAAGGACGAAGAAATGGATTCTCTTTCTTTTGAAAATGATTTTGTAAAGAGTTCCGAACCTAATTGTTCTCGAACTACACGTATAGTACTTTTATGTTTACAGGCCAAAGTTTTAGCACATGAAATTAAAAGTATATATTTTATATTATATAAACCATCTTGATTGATGGATCCACTGTAGTAATGAAAAAGATTTATCCAAATTCGATCGAATCGATCGAGAATATCATCATCTGATAGACTGGTCCAAGACAATTTACTAATTGGCCACCCTGAGATGTCACAAAACTTTTCTTTAGCTAAAGAAAAAAGAATTGATTTAATCGGAGCTGTTGAGTTTAATTCATGGGTAATAAGATCGGTAATGAATAAATCATCTAGCATTTTGGCTCTAACCACGAGAGGTCTCATTTTAATATGCATAAAAAACCCTAAAAAAGAGAAAGAAATCTTGGATAATTCAAGACTGCATATTCTATACGGTTGAAACCAAAGATGAAAATAGTATTGCCAAAAATGAAACAGATGATATCTACATTTTTTCACTTGAAGATGCGTACCCTTTAGAGCTATAAGGGATCTTTCTCCATATCTCACATAATGGATGAAAGAATCCTTCAACAACCAGATCTTTTTTGTTGAAATTTTTTGAGGAGGAAATATAACAATATCTTTGATCTTTTTCTCAAAATGAGTTCGGTCCGGAAAAGATTCATATAACAATGATTGTGAATTAAAAAATCGTTTAATAAGAGGAATTAAAAACGATTCGCATTCATACACATAAGAATTCCAAAGGAACAGGGAGAACGTATTTTCTCTCTGTGTAATCAGAGATTTCTGCAAATTTTCTCGACTAAAACTACATTCATGGAGAATCGATCGTAATAAATGCAAAGAAGGAGCATCTAGGATCCAGCGACGAAAAAGTCGAACCAAAATTTCCGGATGAATTGAGTAGGGCACTCGTATATCTGATATATAATTGGAATGTGGTAATTTATCCTCCATAAAAGGAAATATGCAATGGATGGATCGGAGACTATTCCATCCATCCATTCCTTTTATGAAATGTTTTGATCGCATTGCGAACGAAACTTCCAAGACAATTGTAAACCCTTTTAGTATCCATTTAAAAGAATTATTATTGTATTCAATGAATTTATTTGAATCGGAATTCCCGAATAAACTAATTGAATTATTCTGTTTACGTATTCGACGTATTGAACGTTTTACAGTCAGGAAACTCAAAAAATTAGAAACTAAAATTTCCGTCGGTTCCTCGGAACCAGATCTATCTAAATGATGATCATGAGCAATTGCGTAAAGATCTTCCCGAAAAAAAAGCGGATATAAAAAGAATTGTTGCCAAGATCGATGTTTGTTTGAATTTCTTTGGAAGTCATCCATTTTTTAAACCCCCGGACCCAAGAATAACCTGTTGGATTATTAAATATAATACATGGTGCGATCTAGTTGGAACATAATAGAAAATATCTATCAGATAGATATTTTTCTTCGCATAGATCTTCATTCGTCATGAGGAAGAATGAAAATTGATTATTTTGGCAGTCCGATCGCTCTCCTGACTCATGGAATAGAATTAACATGGTCAGTACACTATTTCTCTTACACATTTGTTTTCGAGTACTTAGGACTCATGGTGAATGTAGAAAACCCTAATTTACTACAGGGAAAAACTTCCTTTATCGGTTACTAAAAGGCTTTTAACTTCCGATTAGTAAAGGGAATTCCTCGTTGAAATGAGGAACAGAAGCTCGTTCTTCTGGTTTTACTTATGATTCAAGCCATCCAGCTTTATCCATTGACTCACTTGACTTAATCACTCGCACTCTCGAATTTATTTCATCTTATTTAAAAAGAAATTCATTTGTTCAAATTAAATTGTATACACATGTCAATAATTTGTATACATTATTATTTGTATATGCATTGAATTCCTTGATCCGCCGCTTCTGATCAAAAAATAAAGTCGAGATTCTTAGAACGACATGCTGCTTTTTCCATTTTTTTTTCAGGATCAGTCGTAGTCTTACTAATTTTACCGATGGTATAGACGAATTTAATAGTTCATCCGAACATGTAAAAGACCATAGTCGCACTTAAAAGCCGAGTACTCTGCCATTGAGTTAGCAACCCTTATTTGTATAGATACAGTCGAAGTAAAGCAGTTACTTGATTCAATCGATCAGAAATAGAACCTTTACAATAAATCATCAAGGATATTAATAATCGAATCGAACTTTACCATTTCTTAATCAAATCAAGTGATCTTTCCGGATCAGATTATTTACTGATCCGTTGAACGAATTCACAAAAAAAAAAAAAAGAAATAGCGGATTTATTATATCCAAAAAATCTGCTATTGTCAATCCCGAAATGTTGGGAAGGATTGTTGGATTGACATTATATTAAGATGAAAAATGATTAGGAATATAAAGAAAAGATCGTTAGAAATGGCAGTAAAGTAAAAAAAAGTACAAATTTATTTTTCTATTTAATGAATAAAAAACGATAACAATTGTTTATCATTTTTTATTCATTTATTCAATTCGTTCTCGCAATTCTAATCTTTTTCATTTCTTCTTCTTCTTCTCTTGAAGAACCGCTTAACAAAAATCCTTATGTGCTTCCCTATATAAGATCGCAGAGGAATAAAATACATGAAATGAAGATATAATAAAACAAATATAAATGGATAATAATAAAACAACCATGATACAAAATTTATATAATAACTAAATTTTATATGATCTAAAGCTAAACGTAGACGCATTATTTAGAATACCCCCTTTTGTAATAAATTAAAAAAAAATTTGAAAACGCGTTTAAAACGATAAATTTTTGCAGAAAAATACCATGACACAATTTCTGTAAATTGAGTTACTAATTTGATAAATTATACAATCTATAAATAAAATTCGATAGATAGCTCATTGATTTAATTTCAATTAACCCTAGATTCTGCCCCTAGCTGAAAAAAAAGTTGATACCAAGCTCCTATATCTTTTTTGAGAAATGTCGAGCTAAGAGTATCTTCGCGTCAAAATGGCGGATGTCATAATCCACAGAACTAACCATGTCGTTTAAGTCACACGTTGCTTTTTAACACATCGTTTTAAGACAAATTTTTATCATACAGATAGATCTCTTATCCGATCCTAAAATAGATATGTAATTATGAATAGTCATTCACTCAATTTCTAGAATACATTTTTAGAATTAATTGGTTTAGTTAGCTAGGTATTCAATGCTTCTTTAGCTGCGTACATTACTTCGACAGTAATGGTTTCAATCCCCTTTTGTCGTGCAAATTTTTCAGTATTTCTTTCCACCTTTTCTCTGGCAAAACGAGGAATTTTACTTAATTCTAGTCGACTTTCAGGATTCCAAATTAGGCCTATATCCGTAGATATAGATTTGGATATTATTTCTTTAGTATCATGACCACCAAAAATATCTAGAAGATGGTCCTCCATACCCAGAGCAAATGAGTTATAAATTAAATCAGCTATTTGATTAGTACCTTCGTAACCTAAAAAAGGTCGGTATCCCAAAGGAAAGTTTTGTATATGAACTGGTGCAGAAATAACTCCACACGGAATATCAAGACGTTTACCAATATGACGTTCCATTTGAGTACCAAATATTGCAGATGGTTCCATGTGAGCGATCATATCTCCTACCTCAGCATGATCATCTGTGATCATTATTTCATCGCAGAAACCTTGAATTTGCTCTTTGAACCATTCCGCATCGTGTTTGCAATAAGTACCTGCACAACTGACACGAATCCCCATTTCTCGAACAAGTATCTTAGTGATTGAAGCAGCATGAGTTGTATCACCAAAAACAACTGTTTCTTTACCCGTCAAATTCTGACAATCAATAGATCTTGAAAACCAAGCAGCTTGGGAAACAAATCGAGTTTGCCCGTCGATATAAGGTTCATAATCCACTCTTTTATTCGATGAACTAAGAGTCAACGTATTCACAATTTTTTGAATCTGGCGGATCCACTCCGCCATATCTACAGCTCCCATGGGAGCTATAGATATGTAAGGCATCCCATATTCTTTATTTAAATATACCGCTGTCATTAAGCCCACTTCACGATAAGGAATTAAATTGAACCAAGCTTTTGGTAATTTTTTAAGATCTTCTACATATCCTCCTTCAGGAATTATTTGATTGATTTCAATATCCAGATCTCGTAATAAACGTCTTAATTCACGACAATCGTGTTGATTATGAAAACCCAATGTAAAAATTCCAATTATATTAACAGAAGGCGCATCAGTTAGAAATTGATCCCATTTTTCTTGTCTATGACATCTATCTAAATAATATCGAACCACCTGTTCTAAAGTTCTATCCGCTGCTTGAATTTCATTTACTTGATAATGATCAACATCTGCAAAAATGACGTCGGAATCAGAAATTATGGATGCTCTATTCACAAAGTTCTGTAAATCTTCTTGCAAAATACTAGAGGTACATGTAGGTGTCAATATAATAAGATCAGGGTGTTCCTCTTTATCTTTCCGGAGAATATTGTCCACAACTCTTTCTTGAGATCCACGTGCTAGTACGTGACGATCTACTATGCTAGCAGTTGCGGCAGTAAAATCTCTTTCACGTTCTAACATAGAACGCATTACATTAAAATAATCATCTCCTAGAGGAGCGTGCATAATGGCATGCACATTTTTGAAAGAACTAGCTACTCGTAGGGTTCCAATATGAGCAGGACCAGCATACATCCAATAGGCTAATTTCACTTTATCTCTATCTCAATTTGATCTGTATTCCAATCCTACACCGCAAAAATATCCCTTTCTCTATTTAGAATCTTATCGAAATCATATTTCCCCTCTATAAGTCTTTTTTTTTTTCAATTCAATAATACTGTTCCACCTGGGACGGAAGGATTCGAACCTTCGAAATAACAGGACCAAAACCTGCTGCCTTACCGCTTGGCCACGCCCCATTATTATTTTATAATAATCCATTAAGATAAACTGACGCAATGTTTCATTTGAATCTGAATTGCATTATTATAATTCGATTCGCTATGCAATTATGCATAACCGGAGGGGCATAGATTCTGGAGTTAATCAGATATCTAACTATAGGGGAACCTAAAAAGAAACAATAATATACATTCATTGGTCATTCCCTATCAGAATAGGTAAAATATTGTATAAATAAATGATCCCTTCCAACTCGAAGACTAAAAGTCTAATCTTGTCGAACAATTCGATTGATTGGCCAAATACTTTTAGATCTTTACATTATTCATCGGAGAATCAAAATGTCAGTTATCCTCAACTTCCATATTTGTCTAGACGATGCCGCTTTTCATTGGAATAATCCCTTTTTTGCCAAATTGCCTGAAGCTTATGCAATTTTTGATCCAATTGTTAATGTAATGCCCATTATCCCTCTGTTCTTTTTTTTATTAGCCTTTGCTTGGCAAGCTGCCGTAAGTTTTCGATAACGATAATCTAAGTTTTTATTTATTTTTGTTTGTATTCACTTGATACGGAAAAAACATATTTTTTTCTATCATTTTATTCTTATTAGTTAGTTATTACAATTTAACTATTTCTAATTGGATCATTTTCATTCACTAAATTGATGTAACACTCTTTTTCCTTGTTCTGATGTTTATTTTGTGATACATCTATTCTCAACAGATCAAAATAACTTTAGTCAATATCAACGGCATCACAGTTGCAGTTTGGGTGATTAGCTAGTGATTAGAATATGTTATTAGAAAATAACATATCTTTCAATATTCTATTTAAAGAACGAGTAAGGATGATAATTTATCTATTCCAAATTTTCTTCTATTTTAGACATAGACTGTACTTGTTTCTATTGTTTTGTTGATTGTGATAATCTTAAAGAAGTTTAGGATAGTTTGATTAGTATTCGAATTCCTATTTCTCCTGTTCAATTCCGAGCAAAGAAGAAAAGAGAAACAGAATAGATTCAATTTTGAATCTGCTTTTTTTCTTTGCTCAGCCAATGTCAATATATGATACAAAAATTGATGATCTATTCCGTTTTCTAATAAGAATAATTTCGGAGATTACATAATGCTTACTCTTAAGCTGTTCGTTTACACAGTAGTGATATTTTTTGTTTCTCTCTTTATCTTTGGATTCCTATCAAACGATCCAGGACGAAATCCTGGGCGTAAAGAATAGAAAAAAAGATTAGAAAGCAGATTTTGTAAAAATCCCTTATAGGTTTTGAGGAGTAATCTCAGACTGAACGGAGAGAGAGGGATTCGAACCCTCGGTACAAAATAGTTTGTACAACGGATTAGCAATCCACCGCTTTAGTCCGCTCAGCCATCTCTCCTAGATGGCAGATCTAAAATGAATATAGCATTTCACTAAATAAAGACCAACATTTGTGAGAATCCAATTTTCTTTTTTTTATTCCATTCCAAACAATTTTTCGCTTTCTCTAGCCCGGCCAGTATCTGGCCAGGCCATTATCTTTCCTAGATAAGGAATTAATTGACTAAATTATGAAGAATACAGTGCTCTACCTAATCTGAAAGCTAAAATCATTATTATAAAAGTAACAGCAATAAAAAGGGCTATCAAAATTTGACCTTGTGATATCATTTCTTATATTTCCTTTTATGTATTATATTTTTATCTCTTATTATAAGATTAATAGATAAGCACTTCTATATATATATATATATATTTTGTTTTAATTCCAACTATTTCAGATTATAATCTGGATGAGATGTTCTAGATTGGATTGAAAATGTATAGATCATATTGAAGAGTAAAAAAGAGATTTTAAAGACTAAGAGTGGATCATTTTTATTTTCTATATCTGTCATAAAGAAAAACTAATTCCAAATTACTTGAATTATTCTAAAGAATGTGTTAATAATCATAACAACTATCTATAATTAGACTAGTTACTAAATAAAATTATACTATTAGTCATGGAGTATTCCCTACAATATTGATTAAGGATTTTTATTGTAAGAGTAAAAACAAAACAATAAGGTAAGGGACGGAAGAATTGAAAATAAACTATCTGTTATTTAGTTTTCAGGAATAGGTAAAATATGATGATCGGAACTTGCATTAGATTCTTATTAGAATCTAAAAATTACTTTTTCTTTTCCCTATTGGACAAAAAATCGATCTGTATGATACAATGCAAATTGTGGCGGGTATAGTTTAGTGGTAAAAGTGTGATTCGTTCTATCATTATATTGAACAGAGTTGAAGGATCTTTCAACTCTCGTTTATATTTTTTTTTTATATAAAAAACTCTATTTACTATATAGGTTCTAAACCTCTCCTATGAATACCCTGGGTCAGGAAAGGAATTGTGCGCATTCTCGTAATTTGAATTTGGAATGATAAAATATTTTCCATTCAAGATGACGAAACAGAATGTATAATTTTTTAAAGGATTAGACCGATCTATCTAATCGGATCAATCAAAGATCCATGGATATCAAAATATTATTTTTCATCGTAACTAAACTAAATGTTCAACTACTAGAATAACAAAAGTTGGAGTCAAATAGCTAGGTAACAGTGACTTTGGTTTACTTTAGTCACCGTGATTTTGTTTGAGCTCGGTGAAATTTGATTTCCTCTAGGATCGCAATCAGTAGAAATAGGGAACGAAGTAATTAGAAAGATTTTTGAGTCCAATATTAATAATTTTTCAATCTTATCTTTCTATAGGGATCATCTATCAAGTGAATAAGTATTTTCTATTTAAGGTTCTTCACCTGAAGTTAAGAGGAAAGAACTACAAATACAACTAACATAGATGTTATGGAGCAGAGCATAAATAATTTAGGTATTATGTGAAAAAGCGTTTTTTTATAAGACCTCCTTTTTTATTTCTCTCTCATGGAGGAGCCGAATGAAACGAAATTTTCATGTTCGGTTCTGAATTAGAGGCGTTAATCGACGTCGACTATAACCCCTAGCCTTCCAAGCTAACGATGCGGGTTCGATTCCCGCTACCCGCTCATTAATATTTCTTATTCTTATTTCATTTTTCATGTCCATGTTACCTACCTATTCTTTCTCTTTCGTTCCCGAATCTCGTTGTGAATAGAGAAAAAATCATACTTTTTTATTCCCAATCGATAAAGTATTTCAAGGAATAATGAAAATAAAGCGTCCATCGTCTAATGGATAGGACAGAGGTCTTCTAAACCTTAGGTATAGGTTCAAATCCTATTGGACGTAATAATTCGTCGTTATGCTTTGTTAAATGTTGCAAAATGATTATTTAGCTCTTTTATACTATTTCGAGCATAATAAAGAGTTGGAGATTTTCTTGAATAGCTTCTTTTAAGAGATCTTCTGCTTGTTGCGTGAATGTCCCAGTAGAACGTATAATTTCTCCAAACTGGGGTTTATTTTTTACTAAATACTCGCGCAACTTAAGAATAAATTTTTTAACTTGTACGATCTCTAATACATCTAGATATCCATTCGTTCCGGTATAAATCATAGCTATTTGTTCTTCCACTGTCAAAGGATCTGATTGAGATTGCTTGAGCAACTCGCGTAATCGTTGACCTCTTGCCAATTGATCTTGCGTAGCTTTATCAAGATCAGAAGCGAATTGTGCAAAGGCTTCTAACTCTGCAAGTTGAGCTAATTCTAATTTTAATTTCCCAGCTACTTGTTTCATAGCTTTCATCTGAGCTGCGGATCCTACTCTAGATACGGAAAGACCCACATTAATGGCAGGTTGAATTCCTGCATTGAATAGATCAGCTGACAAGAAGATTTGTCCGTCGGTAATGGAAATGACGTTAGTGGGAATATAAGCTGAAACATCTCCAGCTTGAGTCTCAACTATTGGTAAAGCAGTCAAACTACCTCCACCTAACTGCGAATTTAATTTAGCTGCTCTTTCTAATAAGCGAGAATGTAAATAGAAAACATCTCCTGGATAAGCTTCCCGGCCAGGTGGTCTTCTTAATAGAAGAGACATTTGTCGATAAGCTTGTGCTTGTTTGGAAAGATCATCATAAATGATTAATGTATGTTGTTCTTTATACATAAAGTATTCGGCTAAAGCTGCTCCTGTATAAGGAGCAAGATATTGTAATGTAGCAGGAGAATCTGCAGTTTCCGCTACCACAATGGTATACCCCATTGCGCCACGTTCTTGGAACGTATTGACTACCTGAGCTACCGAAGAAGCTTTTTGACCAATAGCGACATAAACACATATTACATTCTGATTTTTTTGATTTATAATCGTATCTGTAGCTACTGCCGTCTTACCGGTCTGTCTGTCCCCAATAATCAATTCTCGCTGACCGCGTCCTATAGGGATCATAGAATCAATAGCAATAAGACCCGTTTGAAGAGGTTCATATACAGAACGTCGTGAAATAATACCTGGAGCGGGAGATTCGATCAATCGAGATTGGGAAGATGAGATCTTTCCCTTACCATCAATAGGTCGAGCTAGCGCATTTACAACTCGACCTAAATAAGCATCACTTACTGGTATCTGAGCAATTTTTCCCGTTGCTCTCACGGAACTACCCTCTTGTATCATCAAACCATCACCCATTAATACAGCTCCAACATTATCTGATTCTAGATTTAGGGCAATACCTACTGTACCATCTACAAATTCTACTAATTCCCCTGACATTACTTTATCAAGACCATGGATACGAGCAATGCCATCTCCTACTTGAAGTACAGTGCCAATATTAACAACCTTAACTTCGTTATTATATTGTTCAATCTGTTTACGTATCATACTACTGATTTCATCGGGTCGAATAGTTACCATTAACACTAGTTAATTCTCTTTTGAAAAATAAGACCTAGTATATATGTATTATATGAATAGAAATTTTCATTGAAAAAAAAAAAATATATATATAACGTTAATCAGTTATGTTTTTCATGGCTAGGAGCAAGTCGATATTATGCTCGATCGTACGTAAATGTAACTCGCTATTCAGACGATTATTCAGAGTTCCTAGAGCTCTTTGGACAGCTTGGCGAGAAATTTGTTGTCGAACCTGTTCAATTACTCTTTGTTGTTCGAAGTGAACGGTTTCATTCTTTAAATTTTCTAATTGTTTCAAATTAACAGAAGCAACATTGATAAGATCCTCTTTTTCTTGTTCTATTTGAGAGTATCCATTTTCCCGAATTTCACCCGCTCGCATTTCTATTTCCCGTAAGCGAGCCCGGGCTTGCTCAAGCTGATTAGCAGCTCCTTTACATAATTCTTCAGAACTCTGAATAGTACTCACTATTTTCTTTTTACGGTTATCTAATAAATTACTTAATGAAAGTAGATTATCTATTCATAAGTTGAACGAATAATCTCTTCCCAAACCGAACACGAATCTTTCGATTCATTCGGCTTTCCCGCTCGGCTTTTTTACCAAGCCTACCCTTTTCGTTCATATTAATGTAAAAAAAAAAGATCAATCTATCAAAGACCGAAATCTACGAAGGGCTCTTTTGCCAAAAGGGGTTTTTTATTATCAACTGAGTTGTTGTTTTTTCTTTTCGTATTTTTTTTCTTGAATAAATTCGCTTTTGTGTAGGTCGTCGGTTCCGCATTTAAACCCCAAAAATTGTATTGGATGGGAGATTAGGACTATTTTTCAGTAGATAGATTGAATAATTCCATTGATATGAATGTTATATATCGAATTAACCTCCAACTATGCCTTTGAACCCATCTCATATTAGCACAGCGGTTGAAAGAGTACCAGTTTTGCTTGGACTTCAAGCAGTTTAGCTTTAACCATTCTAAAGGTTTTCTCATATTGGTTGGGATTGGTCAAAAATTTCCCAATCAATTACGAAATGCTATAGTTCTTCCATATTTATTTTTTGCCCTTTTAGAAGTAATTCGTTGAGATCATGCACTTTTCTATCTACAAAATGCAGTTGGTTGGATCCAGCTAGATTATTCAAATATACAACTCGCACACACTCCCTTTCCGAAATAGGTCAGTACACCAAGCACCACACTGAGATTTAGTATATTTGTTTCTAAAATATTGGTATTTAATCTGAAACCCTCAGCGGAAGATAAAAAAATTAGGGAAATGAAAGAATCAGTTACATTTTTCATACGCTCTCCCCTCATAGATAAGGATACTTTTACAAAGTTTTTTCTCCGACTCGATTCATTATGGATAAACAGATTTCGAGTACTTAGTAAGTCCCAGGTCCCGCATAACGATAAATAAGGATATAATAAAAAACACTTTGCTCAATCTATCTACTTCTCCGAGTGTCGCAAGTCTTTCTGACCAAAACAAGTGACGTATAAGTCCATTATTTTGGATCAGCCCCTCCCCTATTGGCTGAACAAGAAAATTGATAAAGGGGGGGGTCCTTAAAATCCCGAAGGATACGGATTTTAGTCTCCGAGATTAAACAAATGGATTAGCAAATAAAAGTGCTAGAGCTACAACTAATCCATAAATAGTTAAAGCTTCCATAAAAGCTAAACTTAGCAGTAAGGTACCTCGTATTTTACCCTCCGCCTCCGGTTGTCTCGCAATACCTTCAACAGCTTGTCCCGCAGCAGTGCCTTGACCAATGCCAGGTCCAATAGAAGCAAGACCTACGGATAATCCAGCAGCAATAACGGAAGCAGCAGAAATCAAAGGATTCATGGTAATCTCCTCTTAGATTAATAAATGGTGGATAATATGATAGTTTTCTCTATTGATTTGATTGTTCAACTAGAGAACAATTTCTTTTCTTTGAAAACAACTGAATTTTGATTCGACGAAATGGTATTAAAAAATTATTTGATAATACAAAATAGGTAAATCCTCTACCCTTATATTATATTCTTTTTTAGATAAAATATTCTATCTCTAATTCTTTAGAGATAGAATATTATAAACAAACTATGTACATAAAACGTATGTATCCCTTCGAGTCATTGCTCGAAACCGGGATACACACATAGTTTACTAAACTAATTCCCATTAGTAAACCTATTAATCTTATTAATGTAGATATGAATCTACAAATATGATCTATTCTATCTATCGATTTTATCGACGGGTGAGGTGATCCTTAATCTTTCTACTAAGATCTTAGAGATTCAGTATTTTCATTTATTACTATAATTAAGGGCGAATCAAAATGGAAATAACATTTAACGTTTTATAAATGAGCAAATTTTTATTATTATGAATTAAAAGACTAAGTCCAATTAATTAAATTAATGATGACCCTCCATGGATTCTCCTATATAAGCTGCGGCTAGAGTTGCAAAGATTAGAGCTTGAATGCCACTTGTAAATAATCCTAGGAACATTACAGGTATAGGTACCACTAAAGGTACTAAGGAAACAAGAACGGCAACTACCAATTCGTCAGCTAATATATTTCCAAAAAGTCGAAAACTAAGTGATAGAGGTTTCGTAAAATCTTCTAATATGTTAATCGGTAAAAGTATTGGGGTTGGTTGAATATATTTACCAAAATAGCCTAAACCCCTCTTTGTAAGACCTGCATAAAAATAAGCTACTGATGTGAGCAAAGCTAGAGCTACTGTAGTATTAATATCATTTGTAGGCGCGGCTAATTCCCCATGAGGTAATTGAAAAATTCCCCAGGGGAAAAGAGCACCTGCCCAATTAGAAACAAAGATAAATAGAAACATGGTTCCTATAAAAGAAACCCAAGGACCATATTCTTCTTCGCCAATCTGAGTTCTAGCCAAGTCCCGAACAAATTCGAGAACATATTCCACAAAATTTTGAGCTCCGTTTGGAACAATTTGTGGGTCTTGAACAGCTAGAGTAGCTGAACTTAATAATACAGCAATTACAATCCAGGAAGTTATAAGTACCTGTGCATGAACTTGGAATCCCCCTATTTGCCAATAAAAATGCTGACCTACTTCCACACCGGATATCTCATAGAAAAAATTCAGCGTGTTAATAGGAAATTGTACAATATTCATATTACCCTTTCTATATAAAGATGAATTAAAAAAAAAAATGATTTTGGTTCAATGACCGATTCCTCAATTATTTCACTATCATCAGTCAGGCTACGAAATAAAATAATGAAATGATTATTTCATTGATTAAGAAGATTTCTGTATTTCTAGACAAATATATCTTAATCTATTCTATAAGATTTGGGAATAGTAGCTAACTTAGTTTTAGCTTCTCTTTTTTTTGTTTATTCACTTTTTATAGAATTACAATGCTCTACCCGTGCGAATTGCTAAAATTAATTTTTTTAGGATCAGTCGGATTGGTCCTCTACCATCATCATTGGCTGGGATTGGGATATCCACGAGATCCGGGTCACAATCTGTATCAACTAAGCAAATTGTGGGAATACCCAAAGTTCTACATTCCCGAATAGCAGTATATTCTCCTTTTTGATCGAGAATTATTACAATATCGGGCAATTTTTTCATGTATCTAATACCTCCCAGATCTTCCTGTAATTTGTTCAATTCTCTCCTGAGTATTGCTGCTTCTTTCTTCGTAAATTGATCAAATCCTCCCGTATTTTTTTTTTTCATTAAATTTTTTAATTTTTCAAGTCTTGCTTCTGTAGTAAACCAATTAGTTAACATACCCGCGAGCCATTTTTTATTTACATAATGACATCGAGCTGCTAAAGCAGCTAATTTAGCTGCATCAGCTGTTTGATGTTTTGTACCAACTATCATAAATTGTTTTCCTCTTTTTGCTCCATCAAACACAAAATCACAGGCTTCTGATAAAAAACGAGCGGTATAAGTCAAATTTATAATATGACTATTTTGACGTTCTTTAAAAATGTAAGGTGCCATTTTAGGATTCCATTTTTTTGTCTCATGACCAAAATGAACTCCTACTTTTACCATCTCTTTCAAATTGATGTTCCAATTTTTTTTCGTCATTTTCTTTTTTTGCTTTTTAATATGAACTGGAATATCTACATTCCAATGGAATGGGTTAGATTGCTTGCCGTAGCGTACTTGGTACAAGTATTCATTTGATTTTTTATTTCTTTTTATACAGCAAATTGTTAGATTTGTTTATTTATAAATGACTTTTTTACTACTTCTACTCGTTTTGATTTTTTCTTTATTTTGACTAGTTTTTTTAGAACTTTTTTTTTTTTTTTTTTTTGCAATAAAACTTTCAAGAAAAAATCTTTCACTTTTATTCTAAATATACTTTTCTTACTAATTCTCGGATCTATTTTACTCCGTTTTTTCAAAGGGTTGAATCCAGTACCAACAGGTATCATTTTCCCGAGAATAACATTTTCCTTCAAGCCCTTCAACCAATCAATGCGACCTTGAAGAGCAGATTTCGCTAAGACCCGAGCAGTTTCCTGAAAACTCGCTTCCGATAGAAAACTTTGAGTATTCAGAGATGCGTTTGTCATTCCCAATAAAATGGTTCGATAGTTTATTCTTTTTTCGAGAGCGCGATCCATTCTTTGTGCTTGTGATAATCCAATGAGTTCTCCGGGTAAAAAAAGACTATTTAGTCCATTTTCAAAATTTTTATTTTCGGACTTTTCGACATCTACAACTAAAACTTTCGATGTAATTTGGCGCACAATAATTTCTATATGCTTATCAGAAATTTGTACCCCCTGGGATCGATAAATCTTTTGAATTTCATTGACCAACTGATTCTGACTATCCTCCATAGTTATTCTAACACTGGTGAATGACCCCCAAAAATTTCCAAAAAATATTGCCAGGTGTCTGTTCAATTCTTTAAATTTTTTTTTTCGATTTTTCGATATTAAAGTATTCGAGCGGGCTTCTGATAATTGTTCAACTTTAGGAAGACCTTGAATTATATCATCGGATTTTAATCTTTCGTATGACATGGTGATTAATGTATCTCCTTCGTAAAGAATTTTACCATAATAACTATTATGAGTTGCTCCTCGAGTACCCAAATAGGGTTTAGCTAATCTAATGATAAAAGATTCCTCACGAACAACTACAATTTGACCAGATCCTTGGAGTTGTTTATCTTCGAATATCCATATACTTTTGCAAAAAAATTGTCCAAGGCTGACTACTGGAAATGTTTTTTCAAAAAAATTGGATAGGGAAAAGTACAAATTAAAATTGAAAAGAATATTTCTGCATGAATCAAATTTATAAATTTCCCTCTTTTCGTCCATAAAATAGCATTTAGCTACTTGAAAAGTATTCGAGTCATTGTTAGAAATTAAACGTTCATTTAATAATACTTTTTTATAAGTCATCAAACGACAGTATGGAAAACGATTAGCAATACTATGTAAATAACCCAGGAGACCTGACAATGCCATTTTTTTATTTGCATCCGACTTTTTTACTTTATTTAAGCTTTTTAAATCATTAAACAAAACGATTTGCAAAAAATCAGAAGTAGACAGAATAATAAAAGATTGATCTTTTTTATTCTCATTAGGTACTGAACGAATAGTTCCCTTACTAAGTAATTTACTTTGATCATTCGAAAAAAAAGAATTAGTGTGACCTAATTTGTTATGAAAAAAAAATGGAGAACTTGCCATATTAAAAAAAGGGTATTTTAGCAAGCTAATTTGAATCATATTGATAATGATCTTATTTGTTCTTACTGAAATGAGAGAAGCATAAGCCTTTTTTATTTTTAATCTGGGCCTTCCGTCTAATTGATTTTCAAGAAAATTCCTTTCTTTTTCAATCGAATAACCCCCGAGAATATTCCCATATTTTATCATTTTTGAACGAGGGTCATTCAAAAAAGCAAAAATGTTGTTATTTTTATTTTTATAGAAAATATATTCTATAGGCATTCTAAGAATTAAATGAGGACAAGAGATTCTTCGCTTCCCCAATTGTTTATCACACCATAATGGTACGATGAGTTCGTTTTTTACCCTCATATTGTTGGTATTTTCAAAAAGAATGGTGCAATCGATAGAGTCTTGATGTTCGTTAGCTATGGTTCGATCAGTTTCGAGATAATTGAAGATTTTTTCCCCTTTTTCAAAACAGTTTGAGTCAACTGATTCGTGTTTCACCTGATCCACTGAATAATTCGAAAGTGATTTATGTTTGTAAAGAAGAAGTTCTGTAATATCCACTTGATCTTGATCTTTATGAAAAGCGGATTCATATATCCCTCCCGATAATACCCATAAATGAGTGGTCTTTTCTATTAAATTAGACAGCATAGGAATATTCCAGTGCATTTCTCCTGTCAGGCCAGAATATATATATTTCTTTACTTTCTCTTTAAAGGGGGGTTTTTTTGCACGAATCTCAGCAATTATTTGTTCCGATTCCACGAGTTGATTATTCTGAATGAATAGCAAGCTTTCTGGCGGAATCGTTAAGTTTTGTACTTCATATTGATTATCAATAGTAACGTCTAAACTATTATGACATATATAAGCAGGGTGCCCATGACGGGTGCGGGTAGGAAAAACGAAATTTTCGTTGAATTCCATTTTTCCGGTGAACGGGGCTCGTATATGTTCTGCAATATCACCCGTAAATACCCCACCAGTATGAAAAGTCCTTAATGTTAGTTGAGTTCCCGGCTCTCCAATTGATTGGCCTGCAATAATGCCAACTGCTTCTCCTAATTCAATTAAGTTACTATGAGTAGTATTTCGACCATAACATAATTGACAAATACAAGATATACTTTTGCAAGTAAAAGGGGTTCGTATATATATTGGTTGTATTTGGAAATAATAGAATTGATTGGCAAGTTTAATCCCAATATCTTCATTGCGCGTGGCAATACATCTTCCCTTTATATATACATCATCTGCTAATACGCGCCCAATGAGTGTTTGTAAAACAAATTGATTTTTGATTGTTTCTTGATCTTGAATAAGATTTACAAAAAGACCTTGGATAGTACCACAATCTACTTTACGTACAACGAGGTGTTGTACTACTTCAACAAGTCTACGTGTGAGATATCCAGCATCTGCTGTTCGTATAGAAGTATCCACAACTCCTTTACGAGCACCGTAGCAGGAAATAATATATTCTGTTAAGGAAAGTCCTTCACGTAAATTTCCTTGAATGGGTAGATCAACAATTTTTCCTTGAGGATCTGACATTAATCCTCTCATACCTACTAATTGGTGAACTTGAGATATACTTCCTCTAGCTCCTGAAAAGGACATCATATGTACTGGATTAAGAGGATCAGTCATCTTAAAATTCGGATTCATTTCTCGTTTCAAATATTCACTGGTAGCATGCCATATCTCAATCAATTGACGTAATTTTTCCACTGCATGTACATTTCCATAATCATGATGTCTTTCCGAAGCAAACCCTTGTTGCTGCACATCTTGGATAAGCCATAGTTTAGCTGGTGTTGTTAAAAGATCATCAATTCCTAATGAAATAGCTGCATCGGTAGCTTGCTGGAAACCTAAAATCTTCAGTTGATCTAATACATGTGATGTATATGTCATTCCAAATTGATTTACAAATCTTTTAATAAGGTGCTTCATAACAAATTTATCCATCCCTTTATTAAAAAAGGGCACTTCAAAAGGAAAGGGTACTTTGAATTTAGGTTGTATCATAAGAATAAAATGGGTATTTTGAATTTAGGTTGTATCATAAGAATATAAATATCTCCATTTTGGATAAAATCTCCCCATTTTGGGTTGGGGAGTAGGAATCAGCAATGGGTTTAAGCTCCAAAGCTCCCTTAATCTTTATCTCTGCATCAATGAAAGGATCATAAGATTAATCACATTAAATTCTGAATAGTGACAGTTCTTGTCGGATATCATAAGTCCACAAGCCTTTTATAGCTTCTTCTATTTCTCGATTAAAACGAATACGACCAACGGTCGTTCGAATGTATTTATTAAGTATTTCCCCCATTCTACATTTTCTTATTCGAAAATGATCATAGATTTCGTAGAAGGTACCAAAAGATTCATATTGAACTTCGATAGGAAGTTCTCGATTTACTGAATTAATAATAGAGGTATCTATATCTCTCCTCCATCGGAGCCATAAAGGACTGTCTAAATCAATTTGTTTTTGTTCATAAGCTTTTAGCGCATCATCATAGCTATAAAACGAAGGTGAGACGATCTTATTTTTTGAATTATTCGGGTGGTATCTATTTTCATAAATGCCCTGGTTTTTTTGAATAGTTGATCTATAAAGTCCTAGAAGCATATCTTGAGTCGGTACACAAATAGGGTCTCCTATAGTTGGAGAGATAAGATTGAGATGAGAAAACATAAGTAAACGAGCTTCTACTTGAGCTTCCATAGATAAAGGTACGTGGACAGCCATCTGATCTCCGTCAAAGTCTGCATTAAATCCTGCACAAACCAATGGGTGTAACCGAATGGCACGTTCTTTTATTAAAATGGGTAGAAATGCTTGTATTCCTAATCTGTGTAAGGTGGGTGCTCGATTTAACAATATGGGATGTCTTTGGATAGTCTGTTTAAGTACGTTCCATATAATAGTTTTCCTATCTCGAATTAAAAATTTAGCAGTTCTTAGATTGGGAGCAATCTGTCGTTCAACTAGATCACGAATTAAAAATGCTTGAAAAAGTTCTATTGCGATTTCTCGGGGTAATCCACATTGATACAATGAGAGATGGGGACCTACCACAATAACAGAACGACCTGAATAATCGACCCGTTTTCCAAGTAAACTTTCACGAAATCTTCCTTCTTTCCCTTGGAGAAAATCTGAGAACGATTTATAAGGTCTATCCTTACTATCTTTCACCGGTTGCGCGCCTATACTGTTATCAAGAAGTGTATCTACAGCTTTTTGGACTAATTTCTTTTGATCAAACAATAAATTTGGTATTAGAAATGCACGAGTCCATTCTATGGATTCTAAAAGATTATTATTTCGACGGATAACTTTTAGATAAAGTTCATTGAGATCCGAAGTAATCACTCCACCTTCATTTAATTTATACATTGGCCTCAGGTCGGGAGGAAGAACTGGTAATAGGCATAAAACCATCCATTCTGGTTCTACATTTGTTTGAATAAAATATTGAGCAAATTTCATCCGTCGAACCAGGCGATCCTTTCTTCTTTGAAGTGAAAGAAGTTTTTTCTTGATACTATCATATAGTTTTTTCAAAGGAGAGTCTGGCTTCAAAAATTGGATTTTTGTCTCCCCCGACAAAAATAATATAGATATTTTCGTATCTAGTTCCTTCCATTCTATATATGAATGATCTATAATCATTTGCAGATCTAGACCAGCTAATTGTTCTTTGATAGCTTTTCCTCCAGTGGCAATTTCTCGATCTTGAAATAGCGCAAAATCCCAAGAGAGATAAGAAGCAATATCTTTTGCCCAAGATTTAGACTCATATTCACGAAGTTCTCCCTGAAATCGCAATAAAGTTGGCTTCTTAACTGTGGGCCTAGTAATAAAAACATTTGGATAGGTTTTTACAATCTTTTTTTCCCCCCCCTCAGAATCGGACATGAAAGTTTCCTCTCATCCGGCTCAAGTAACTATACCCAAATGGAAAGTGATTATGTATCATTATGCAAAAAATGTTTTTTGCTCTCTGATACAAACAATGTTTCCCGACGGTTTTCGTCTCCAAGTGATAAAACTAAATAGTTACTCTTTGCTCAAGTGCCAAGTGAATTCGATTATTGGTTTACAATTCGTATTATGACATAAATTATGTAATTAATGAGCAGTCTTCTCCCTTTTGAACGATACATTTCTTTGTGAAAGACCTTTCATTTATTTTGAAATTCATATGGGATTTACTTGTCTCTATCTCTTTATTAATTGATCCTGTAGGTTTCTGTTTTACTTCGATGGTTACAATACTATTTGAAGCATATGTGCGATGAATAGACTCCTATAACCATATTTTCTCTTTGGTCTAGAATAAAAATAAAATAGATTTTTGATTCCATTTTGTTTCTGTTTCTAATAAAAGAAGTATTTTTACGAAGTCCAATTAGCAATTTCAATTCAATATACAAATATTAACCCTAGATTCATTCCTCTTTATCAACATGGTTCTAATTCTGAGCTTCATGCCCCTCTTGCCGAGGGACGTGTCAGAGCTAAGGGCATCCCAATTAGATTGAATAGGATGACAGTTCCTATGGATCTGTATAATCGGAGCTTGTGATCAAGTCACACATCGCAGTATACTGGGTCTTCTAATTCTTTACGAGTTTTATCTAATAGATTCGCGATATAACTGGGACGTCGTTTGAAATACCAAATATGAACAACTGGGCATGCCAGTTTAATGTATCCCATTCGATATCTTCGAATTCGAGGATCAATAACAAGTTCAACTCCACATTGAGTACAAAAATTGGAGTCGTAGTTTTCCTTCTCATTTTCTATCATTGGCGGTTTTACACAAGCACAAACTCCCCTTTTCTTAGGTCCAAATATCCTTTCACAAAGTAATCCATCTCTTATTGGTTCATAAGTTCTATAATCTAAAATCTGTTCTGCAGTCACTTGTCCGACTCTTTCTCCATTAGGTAATATTCTTTCAGACCAAGCGAGAATCTGCTCGGGAGAAACTAATCCAATTTGAAGTTGTTCGTGTTTATTCTGGTCATTCATAAAAAATAAATTTTGATTCATTTTGATCAAACTTCCTTCTTATCTATCTGAAAGTCTATCTCAGATAGAATAGTATGATTCAATTCTAGAGCTAAAGATCGTAGTTCTCGACTGAGCAATCGGAAAGATTCTGTAAAAGTGGTAGGTTTCGGCATTGGTTCTCCGTTGAAAATGGCACCAAATATTTTTTCACGAGTGTCCATATGATCAGATTTTAAAGTAAGTATCTCGTGTAAAATATAAGCAACACCAAAACCTTCTAGAGCCCAAACTTCCATTTCTCCTACTCGTTGTCCTCCTCTGGAGGATTTTCCTTTTAGAGGTTGTTGTGTAACCAACGCATAAGGTCCACGGGAACGTGCATGAATTTTGTCGTCAACTTGATGGCACAATTTCGATATATAAGCTATTCCTATTGTAACAGGTTGTTCAAAAACCTTTCCTGTTCTTCCATCAATTAATCTATGTTTTCCAGGATTATCAGTTTCAAATACCCATGGATTAGCTGTTTGCTCGCTAGCTTTATAAAGCTCAGAAAACACTAGTTTTCTAGAAGCTTCTCGCTCGTACCTTTCGTCAAAAGGTGGAAGTCTATAATGTTTGTTCATTAGTTTTCCTGCTAAACCAAGTAAACATTCAAAGATCTGTCCTACATTCATTCGTGAAGGTACCCCTAATGGATTTAATACCATGTCCACTGGTGTTCCATTTTGTAAATAAGGCATATCTTGCCTGGGCAAAATTTTTGAAATAATACCTTTATTACCATGCCTTCCCGCTACTTTATCACCCACTTGTATTTTACGTTTTTGTAAAATATATACATGAACTTTTTCTACAATATCGCCGAGATAATCGTCTTCCTCCTCCTCGAACTCCTGAAAGCATCTCACATCGATAACTCGACCTTTTACACCTTTAGGGACTCTAAAACAATTTTCTTTTCCAGTAGGTGCCTTAATATCAAATAAAGCTTGTAATAATTTTCCTTCTGGAGTATTTATTAGTGAGTCTTCTTCTGCTTCCAGTATTAATTTACCTACTAATATATCACCTGTTTCTATCCAAGATCCTATCATTACAATGCCGTTTTCGTCCAGATGACGGAGTAAGTAAGCATTTAAATGAGGTATTTCTCTAGTTATTACTTCAGGGCCCTGGTCCGTAAAATAAACTCCAATTTCGTATCTTACGATCTGAAAAGAAGTAAAAATGTCTTCATATACCAGACGTTCACTAATAAGTATTGCATCTTCAAAATTGTATCCTTCCCATGGCATATAGGCCACTAAAATGTTTTTTCCCAAAGAAAGTTCTCCCCCTGCTGTAGCTGCACTGTCCGCTATAATTTGTCCCCTCTTTACATATTCCCCTTGGCGAACTCGGGGTTTTTGATGTATACAAGTATCACTATTAGAACGTTGATATAGAATCAATTCTGTTTCTATATTGTCTCGAGCAACAGATGAAGTGATTATTATATTTTCACCATCAATATACTTTATTTTTCCCCCTTGCTTGGCTATAGCTACACTTCCTGAATCTAGAGCTACTTGACCCTCCAATCCAGTTCCAACAATACACTTCTCAGGTTGAACAAGTGGAAGTGCTTGACGCTGCATATTAGAACCCATTAAAGCACGATTCGCATCATTATGTTCGATAAAAGGAATAAGGCAAACTCCAACGGAAAAATATTGGGAAGGGAAGATACTTCTGAAATGAATTTGGTCCCATGCAAAAAATAAAAATTCTTGTTGAAATCGAGCTGCAGTCAATTGTTCCTCTGGAACCCCTTGATTTAATGCCAGAGAATTTCCTATAGCTATCCGATAGTATTCATCTTCTCCCGGTAATAGATAAACCATATGGTCTTTGTTCGATCTATCAGATAGCCTATAGAATGGGCTTTGTAAAGAGCCGTAATGACCAAGCGTTGCATAAATAGATAACGATCCAATAAGCCCAACATTTATTCCTTCGGATGTCGTAATCGGACAAATACGTCCATAATGACTAGGATGAATATCCCGTGTACGAAAAGTAGACGTTCGACTTGTCAATCCTCCAGGGCCCAAAGAGCTCACTTTTCGACTATGAACTATTTCTGCCAACGGATTAGTTTGATCCAAAAATTGTGATAAGGGATGTAACCCAAAAAAACTACGAAAAGTATCCGTTAATGAAATGAAATTTTCCAATTTAATAAGAGTTATTCTCTTTTTAGCATTGATTGATACAGGTAATATAGTTTTTTCAACTGCTTCTCTGAAATCATATAGAGCTAATCGTAATTGCTCTTGTAATAAATCTGCTACAGAACGAATATATCGATTTTGTAAGTGATCTATATCATCGGGTGTACCTGCTCCAAATTGCACTTTGATAAGGTAATCCACAGCAGCCAATATATCGTGCGGTAATAATAAAATTTCGTTCTCGGGTATATCAAGACTTAGTTTTTTATTCAGATTTCGTCGACCAATCTTTCCTAATAAACATTTCGTTCGAAAAAATGTTGTTACTTTTTCATATATAGACTCAAAATCCAATTCTTCTTCTTCTTCTTCTCCTTCTTCTTCTCCTTCTTCTTCATTTTCGTCACTTATGTAAAGTTTTTTATAAAGTTTCAAAATAGCTTTGCGCTTCCCGCCATACCAATCGTACTTGTATGTATAATACTCCTCTGAATATTGGAAAAATGCTTTAACATTCTTATAGTTAAAAATATCTTCGGAATTTAGACCCATAGCCAATAAAAAAAGTAAAACAGATATTTTTTTTTTGTTTATACGAATCCATATCTTTTCTTTTTTTTTATTAAGCTCTAATCTTGATCTTCCTCCCCAATCTGAAATTATTGTGCCAATCCAGATAATGTTTCCCGACGGTTTTCGTTCCCAAGTGTAATAAATACCGGGACTTCTTACTATTTGATTGACCACGACTCTGTAATTTCCAGTTATTACAAAAGTTCCTTTAGAATTCATCAAAGGAATATCTCCCAGATATAAAATCTGGTCCTGTATTTCACAAGTTTTCTTAGTTTTCTTAATCAATCTTGCTGGTACATATAATTGACAGTTATATGTAAGAGACATATATACAGCATCTCTCTCTTTAATGAAAGGTTCTGTTAGTTTATATTCAGAACCAAAAAGAATAATTTTTATCTTTTTATTTGAGCTTTCAATTTTTGAAAAGTTATTGATTTCTTCTATTAAGCCTTGATTGATAAAACGAAAAAATCCTTCAAGTTGTATTTTACCAAATTGGGGAATTGTAAATATTCCTTTATTTTCTTCTAATCGCATTGGATGTTTGCTATCCTATTATATATATATAGTAAATTTTATATTTCGATATTTTATTCCCCATTAATCTAGACGAATAAATTCGACAAAAAATTGACATGTTTTGTTCACTATATCAAAAAAAGTAAAAAACAAAAAAAGAAGCTATTTTGCTTTTATTATTAAAATATGATATATGACGTAAATATTTCTATAGTTGTAAATTCTCTAGTTATTGACAGACAAAAGTGGATTTAGTATACTAATTGGGTACTCTAAATTCCTATTCTATACTAGAGGCAGGAACTTAAATTCCTAACCGATATTAATAGGTTATAGGTTCCATTTCAATAAGATAATTGAAAATCAATCCCTCTTTTTTCCTATTGGAAAAGTCTCAATTATTAGACCTGGGGACTATAAATTGGTTATACGGCATATTCGAGTGATAAACAAGAATACGTGAAATACCTTACATATCATCTCCGATAAATAAAGCAAAATTTTCCCTTAGGATAAACTAGATATGGGGATGGCGACATAGCCAAGTGGTAAGGCAGGGGACTGCAAATCCTCGATCCCCAGTTCAAATCTGGGTGTCGCCTTGGTAGTCTAAACAAATAGAAAAGTCTCTATTTGTATCCATGTCTTTTGGAGACAACTTGTGTAGCTTCAGGTGCTATTGCTAATATAGCAAATAAAATTCAATTTTATCGTTAATGTCTGATCTGATAGGTAGTTTATAGTAATTAGTTACAATAAAAAATTTTGAGAAGCCTCTACTATTGGCTCATCCTTTCAGAATAGGAAGGTAGAAGATTTCCACTTTGCACTATTTTGAATAGTTCCATTATCATCAAGAATCAATAATGATATTATTTTTTTTTTTACTTTTTTTTTTCAGTTTTTATAAAGAGAGGGATTCGTATGGATATAGTCGGTATCGCTTGGGCTGCTCTAATGGTAGTCTTTACTTTTTCTCTTTCACTCGTAGTATGGGGTAGAAGTGGAATTTAATAGAATTTGAATAGTCCTTCTGTTTTTAATCGTTCTGTTAAAAACAAATAAACAATGATTATTACGATGATTAAATCATTACTATCATTAATTATTTATCTATCGTTAAATTATCAACGAGATGATTAATAAATATCAAATTGATCATGTTAGAAATAAAATTCTACTTCATATTTTCTAAATATGAAGTAGAATTTTATATAGCGAACCATACTATTTTTAACTATACATCTGTTAAAGCATATGGAGCATTATTGCTCTGTCTTTTCCATATAAATTTTTTGCCTTTACGATTTACAATTTTGTATATTACTATGGAATAGTAAACAATGCGTATTCGTATTATAAATATTTTTGAAAATATTATTCAAATCAAAAATAACACCTATGTTTTTATTTACATAAATTTTTCCAGAGATATGTAAGAAATTATGTCTAGTTCCCACGAGACAAATTAGAATTTAGATCTACTTATCCAAAATATGTATATAAGTGGTACAAACGACAATTTTTTTCTTTTGTAACTACTTCTTTTCAAAAAAAATCTACTGACCGCTATTACTTTTTTATAGTTACGATTTAGACTAATTCTAGATTCTAAGTAATCACTCTAGTTCACTTTGAGGCTTCGTTTGTGCGTAAATGACGATTAGAAAAGCAGTGGGCACTGCAATGAATAATAGAATAGCAATAAATGCAACGTTATTTACTTCCATGATTGATTTTCGCTTCGTTTTAAAATAACTTGAGATTTGATCTCATAGAGTATCTCTCTTTTTTTTTTTCTTTCTCAAGGAAAAAAAAGATTGCGAATCTAATAATTCGGCGAATCCACACACAAAATGTGTAAAAAAAGATGTCAAATCTATTCTACTCTATTTTCCTTTTTTGCTCTTGTTTGGGGTAGGAATTGCTCAAACAATTGTTCAATTTATTGAATCGGGACTGACGGGGCTCGAACCCGCAACTTCCGTCTTGACAGGGCGGTACTCTAACCAATTGAACTACAATCCCACTAGGTACAGTTTATTGACTAAACTGTCATAAAAAAAACTGTGCGTGCCGGGTCGTATTTTGTAAAACTTTTTTCTTTCAAATATATATGTCAAAAGTATCTGTTCGTTCCGATTCTTTCTCATATACAGTATAGGATTAGAGGGTAGGGGATTCAAAAACCAATTACCTTTCTTATCTGATAGATAAATATCTATCGCAATCTATCAAGTTGGTATTGGGCCGAGCTGGATTTGAACCAGCGTAGGCATATTGCCAACGAATTTACAGTCCGTCCCCATTAGCCACTCGGGCATCGACCCAGGAAAAAATGGGAAATTGATTATAGTACCTAATTAGGTACTATAATGACTTTCCTAGCCTACTACCCCTAGGGGAAATCGAATCCCCGTTGCCTCCTTGAAAGAGAGATGTCCTGGGCCACTAGACGATAGGGGCCTACTTATTGTTATAATATTCAAATCCCTAGGAATTTGTCAATATAAAAGAATCTTTCTTCATATTTCATTATTGAATATTCTTCTTGTGTTGTCAGGATCGACAATATAACTATATTCAATTAATTGAGTTCTATTATTGACCCCATTATTTGGAATCTATCGAATATGTAATAGACTTCTCCATTGGTAATGAAATGGTCAAAAGCCCTTTTAACTCAGGGGTAGAGTAACGCCATGGTAAGGCGTAAGTCATCGGTTCAAGCCCGATAAAGGGCTCTTGCTTGCAATAAAGCCCAGTTGTTATTTTTAAGATTTATTTGATTAAGACAAAAAAGCTGCAATATACCTTTTTTTTATAACGAAATAGAACATGCTAATATTAATTGAGGACAACATATATAATTTTTTTTAGATAGAACTTTTTTTCTTGTATCTCGCTACTAATAAAACGAGGAATAGTATAAGATTAGGCATTAATAATACTTCACTTTCATATTTTTCATTGAAGAATTACTAATTTCAATTAGTACGTATTACTTTAAAACTATAATAAAAATGAGAAGTAAGTGAACCTAACCCATTGACTGATTAATAATATAACTTATTCTTATATTGAAAATTGAGGTAGATTTTGAAAATGAACCTTCAATCAATTGAAATTATTAAAATACTCTCATATTTGATTGTTAATTGGATATTCTGTCGAATGATTTTTTTATTTCCAAAAAAATGGATATGTAAGTCTGAATTTTAGATGGAAGTATTTTCCTTTTATCTTTAAAAGCATAATTCGATTATGATGTACCAAACATTCTTACTATGTTTGTACAAGACATTTTATCTCGGTCATTCTACCAGTGGAAAATAGATTGGAATTGAGAAAAAAAAAGATAAGAAAAAAAATGAAATAGAAACAACTTCGAATTTTCATGCATTTACTATATATAAGTAATTCGGTTTCAATATAAAACCCGTGCCAATAAAGAATCTTCGAAACCCGATTTATTGAAAGGGATGATGGATGAAAAATTGTCCATAAATATTTCAATATAAAACAGTGTATACCCTTTGATTCTATCGAATAGGGTGTTCGGAAAAGGTTGAAATAGTTAAATAGGAGGATTACTATGACTATAGCCCTTGGAAAGTCTTCCAAAGAGGAACAAACTTTATTTGATATTATGGATGACTGGCTACGCAGAGACCGTTTTGTTTTTGTGGGTTGGTCCGGTTTATTGCTTTTTCCTTGTGCTTATTTTGCACTAGGCGGATGGTTCACGGGCACAACTTTTGTGACTTCGTGGTATACTCACGGATTGGCCAGTTCCTATTTGGAAGGTTGTAATTTTTTAACTGCTGCAGTTTCTACGCCTGCTAATAGTTTGGCACATTCTTTGCTGCTATTATGGGGTCCTGAAGCACAAGGAGATTTTACTCGCTGGTGTCAATTAGGTGGTCTATGGACTTTCGTTGCTCTTCATGGTGCTTTTGGTCTAATAGGCTTTATGTTACGCCAATTTGAACTTGCTCGATCTGTGCAATTACGACCTTATAATGCAATTGCGTTCTCTGCTCCGATTGCTGTTTTTGTTTCCGTATTCTTGATCTATCCATTAGGTCAGTCTGGTTGGTTTTTTGCGCCTAGTTTTGGCGTAGCAGCTATTTTCCGATTTATCCTCTTTTTTCAAGGTTTTCATAATTGGACCTTGAATCCATTTCATATGATGGGAGTTGCCGGAGTATTGGGTGCTGCTCTTCTATGTGCTATTCACGGTGCTACCGTAGAAAATACTTTATTTGAAGACGGTGATGGTGCAAATACATTCCGTGCTTTTAACCCAACTCAAGCCGAAGAGACTTATTCTATGGTCACTGCGAATCGTTTCTGGTCCCAAATTTTTGGGGTTGCTTTTTCCAATAAACGTTGGTTACATTTCTTCATGTTATTTGTGCCGGTGACCGGTTTATGGATGAGTGCCATTGGAGTAGTTGGCCTAGCTCTAAACTTACGTGCTTATGATTTTGTTTCCCAGGAGATTCGTGCAGCAGAAGATCCTGAATTTGAGACTTTTTATACAAAAAATATTCTTTTGAACGAAGGTATTCGTGCTTGGATGGCGGCTCAGGATCAGCCTCATGAAAATCTTATATTCCCTGAGGAGGTTCTACCCCGTGGAAACGCTCTTTAATGGAACTCTAACTTTAGCTGGTCGTGACCAAGAAACCACTGGTTTCGCTTGGTGGGCTGGTAATGCTCGACTTATTAATTTGTCAGGCAAATTACTTGGAGCTCATGTGGCTCATGCCGGATTAATTGTATTCTGGGCTGGAGCAATGAATTTATTTGAGGTGGCTCATTTTGTACCAGAAAAACCTATGTATGAACAAGGATTGATTTTACTTCCCCATCTAGCTACTCTAGGATGGGGAGTCGGTCCTGGTGGGGAAATTGTGGACACTTTTCCCTATTTTGTATCCGGGGTACTTCACTTAATTTCTTCTGCAGTTTTAGGCTTCGGTGGTATTTATCACGCACTAATTGGACCCGAAACTTTAGAAGAATCTTTTCCATTTTTTGGTTATGTATGGAAAGATAGGAACAAAATGACCACAATTTTAGGTATTCACCTAATCTTGCTAGGTGTTGGTGCTTTTCTCCTAGTGTTTAAGGCTTTGTATTTTGGTGGCATATATGATACCTGGGCTCCCGGCGGTGGAGATATAAGAAAAATTACGAACCTTACGCTTAACCCAAGTACTATATTTGGTTATTTACTAAAATCCCCTTTTGGAGGGGAGGGATGGATTGTTAGTGTGGACAATCTAGAAGATCTAATTGGAGGACATGTGTGGTTAGGTTCCATTTGTATCTTCGGTGGTATCTGGCACATCTTAACAAAACCTTTTGCGTGGGCTCGCCGTGCATTTGTATGGTCCGGAGAAGCTTACTTATCTTATAGTTTGGCAGCTCTCTCTGTCTTTGGTGTCATTGCTTGTTGTTTTGTTTGGTTTAACAATACAGCTTATCCCAGTGAATTCTATGGACCTACCGGCCCAGAGGCCTCTCAAGCACAAGCATTTACTTTTCTAGTTAGAGACCAGCGTCTTGGAGCTAGTGTGGGGTCTGCCCAAGGGCCCACTGGTTTAGGTAAATATCTTATGCGTTCTCCTACTGGAGAAATTATTTTTGGAGGGGAAACGATGCGTTTTTGGGATCTTCGTGCTCCCTGGTTGGAACCTTTAAGGGGTCCTAATGGTTTGGACCTGAGTAAGCTGAAAAAAGACATACAACCTTGGCAAGAACGACGTTCAGCAGAATATATGACTCATGCTCCTTTAGGTTCTTTAAATTCTGTGGGTGGTGTAGCTACCGAAATTAATGCGGTCAATTATGTCTCACCTCGAAGTTGGTTAGCCACTTCTCATTTTGTTCTAGGATTTTTCTTTTTCGTAGGTCATTTGTGGCATGCAGGAAGAGCTCGTGCAGCTGCAGCAGGATTTGAGAAAGGAATTGATCGTGATTTTGAACCTGTTCTTTCCATGACCCCTCTTAATTAAACCAGAGAAAAAACTCTAAATATCTAATTTCTTTTTAGATATTATAAAGATAGTTATATCCTTTGCCATTATTCTTCCAACTGAATCCTTGTTGCTCGGCTATACTATTAATATAATTAATATAGCCGAGCATTTTTTTTGGTACTGAACTAAGTTCTATCTAGGATTTTATTTTTTCATAAGCTAGGTTCAATTGTTCGATCAACAAAAGGAGAGAGAGGGATTCGAACCCTCGATAGTTTTTAACTATACCGGTTTTCAAGACCAGAGCCATCAACCACTCGGCCATCTCTCCCCAATGAGCATAACTCATTTTATCCCGACAGATAATACCTGTCTATAGGGCTAATAGTTATATTATATATTCTATATACACTATATAACTATTATGATGATAAAAATAAAATTTGCTTATTCTTTCTTTATAACTCGAAATTCGAAAATTTCGATTCATTTATGATAAAATAAAAATCCGTAGTGCATTTTAATTAAAAAGACCGGATAGGGATCGAATGGTATAGCCTTTTGAATCTGTTGGAAGCTTTTAAGATTACAATCATGACTATTGCGTTCCAATCGTCTGTGTTTGCATTAATTGCAATTTCAATTCTACTAGTGATTGGTGTACCTGTCGCACTTGCCTCTCCTAATGGCTGGTCAAGTAAAAAAAATGTACTATTTTCAGGTGTATCATTATGGATTGGATTAGTCTTTTTAGTAGGTATTCTAAATTCTTTCATATCTTAAGATATATTGATCTTTTTATCCTTCCTCCCCCTGGGCCTAAATTAATTCACAAAGGAATTTAATTTACGAGAAATAAAAAACCAGGTAATGAAAGTGCTCAAGGGAGAGGTTATTATTAATATGATTGATAATTTATCAATAAGCCTATTGAAATAGGAAAATTGACCTCCATAGAATGGTAATATATGGGTATATATTATACCCATATAACGAGTCAAATGCGGGTATGGTTGAATGGTATAATTTCTCCTTGCCAAGGAGGAGATGCGGGTTCGATTCCCGCTACCCGCCTATCTGTAGAATAGAAAGTTATCGTATTGGTTTAGTCGTATTTGTATCGTATTTATACATACAGCCAAGATATATGAAATTTATTGTGTCTTTGCGGAGACGGGATTTGAACCCATGACTTCAAGGTTATGAGCCTTGCGAGCTACCAAACTGCTCTACTCCGCGTTATCCCTTCATATTAACCTTTCTTATAATACCATTAAAATGGGTACATCGAGCAATCCCTTGGGTATGCTATTCTCCCTCCCTTATATAGGGAGGGACTTTTATATCATAACAATAACTTTAAATAATTCTTTTCTTTACCCTACCAACTCGATTTTGTTACCCCAGCCAACAAACATGCGTGAGCCATTTCACGAATTATATATCCGGATAATTCAAAGTCTCTATAATTGGCTCTGGGTCTTCCAGTCTTCAAACAACGTCGGCGAAGACGTGTAGGTGCACTATTACGCGGTAGAGATTGTAATTTTCTATAAATTTCCAATTTTTCATCCAGTGATGAGACTTCGCTCATCTCTTTTTTCAAAGATTGGCGAAGCAAATTATATTTCCTTTCCAATCTTTGTTTCTTTTTCTCTCTTTGAATGAGACTTTTTCTTGCCATAAGGATTCAGCTACTTTATATAAAGAATATAGATCAAATTTGAGATGGAGAAGTATTACGTGGATTACTCCTTCTTTTTATACACAGAGATTAGATTGAAAAATCTAAAAACTGCGTATAAAAAGAATTAACCGAATTTACCTGATGTAGAGGCGATTAAGAAAGCTGCATAGGTGAATATATAGCCTACAGAAAAGTGAGCTAATCCAACTAATCGTGCTTGAACAATGGAAAGAGCTACCGGCTTATCTCTCCATCGAACTAAATTAGCCAGAGGTGTGCGTTCATGAGCCCATGCAAGAGTTTCAATCAGTTCTTGCCAATATCCACGCCAAGAAATAAGAAACATAAATCCAGTAGCCCAAACAAGATGTCCAAATAAGAACATCCACGCCCAAACAGATAAACTGTTCATACCAAAAGGATTGTATCCATTAATTAGTTGTGAAGAATTTAACCAAAGATAATCTCTTAACCACCCCATTAAATAAGTGGAAGACTCATTAAATTGAGCTACATTTCCCTGCCATAAGGTTATATGTTTCCAATGCCAATAGAAAGTAACCCATCCAATGGTATTCAACATCCAGAAAACTGCTAAATAAAAAGCATCCCAGGCCGAAATATCGCAAGTACCGCCCCGCCCCGGACCATCGCAAGGAAAACTATAACCAAATTCTTTCTTATCAGGCATTAGCTTAGAACCGCGCGCATCTAAAGCACCTTTTACTAAAATCAATGTAGTCGTATGCAAACCTAGAGCAATAGCATGATGAACCAAAAAGTCTCCGGGACCAATTGTTAAGAAGAGTGAATTTTTATTATCGTTAATAGCATTCAACCAACCGGGTAACCATAAGCTTTTTCCGGCATTGAATGCTGGATCATTTGCTGAAGATAAGAGCACATCAAAGCCATATAAGGCTTTACCATGAGCAGATTGTATCCATTGAGCAAATATAGGCTCAATCAAGATTTGCTTTTCTGGAGTACCAAAAGCGAGCATAACATCGTTATGAACATAAAGTCCCAAGGTATGAAAACCTAGGAATAAACTAACCCAACTCAAATGAGATATTATGGCTTCCTTATGCTCCAACATTCTCGCCAATACATTATCCTTATTTTGTTCTGGATTATAATCTCTAATGAGAAATATAGCTCCATGAGCAAATGCCCCCGTCATAATGAATCCGGCAATGTATTGATGATGAGTATACAAAGCAGCTTGAGTAGTAAAATCTTGTGCTATGAACGCATAGGCAGGCAAAGAATACATGTGTTGAGCTACTAAAGAAGTAACAACTCCCAAAGAAGCTAGAGCAAGACCTAATTGAAAGTGAAGAGAGTTATTGATTGTGTTGTAAAGACCCTTATGCCCGCGTCCTAATAAGCCTCCCGGAGGAACATGTGCTTCTAAAATATCTTTTATGCTGTGTCCAATCCCAAAGTTGGTTCTATACATATGACCAGCAATGAAAAACACAAATGCAATAGCTAAATGATGATGCGCGATATCAGTTAGCCACAAACTTTGAGTTTGTGGATGGAATCCCCCGAGAAGAGTTAGAATAGCAGTTCCCGCCCCTTTAGCGGTACCAAATAAATGACTGCTGGAATCAGGATTTTGAGCATAAAGATTCCACTGACCTGTAAAAAGTGGTTCCAACCCTTGGGGATGTGGTACTATATCTAAAAAATTATCCCACCTTATGTGCTCTCCTCTTGATTCAGGAATAGCCACATGAACTAAATGCCCCGTCCAAGCCAAAGAGCTGACTCCGAAGAGCCCTGATAAATGATGATTTAGACGAGACTCGGCATTTTTAAACCATGAAACACTTGGTTTCCATTGAGGTTGTAGATGCAACCAACCCGCTGTTAAAAAGAGAGCAGAAAGAAATAGCAAGAAAAGAGCTCCAATATAAAGATCTTCATTAGTGCGTAAACCAATTGTATACCACCACTGATAAACACCGGAATAAGCAATATTTACTGGACCGGGAGCACCTCCTCGGGTAAAGGCTTCTACGGCCGGTTGACCAAAATGAGGATCCCAAATTGCATGAGCAATAGGTCTTATATGTAAGGGGTCGTGGACCCATGCTTCGAAATTGCCTTGCCAAGCTACGTGGAATAAATTACCAGAGGTCCACAGAAAGATTATAGCTAACTGACCAAAGTGAGAAGCAAAAATCTTTTGATAAAGGCGCTCTTCGGTAATATCATCATGACTCTCAAAGTCATGTGCAGTAGCAATACCAAACCAAATACGACGAGTAGTTGGGTCCTGGGCCAAGCCTTGGCTGAACTTTGGAAATCTTGATGCCATAATGCTTTATCCTCCTAGCCATTATCCTACTGCAATAATTCTTGCTAAGAAGAACGCCCATGTTGTGGCAATTCCACCCAGAAGGTAATGAGCTACTCCTACAGCGCGTCCTTGAACAATACTCAAGGCTCTTGGCTGGATAGCAGGAGCAACTTTTAATTTATTATGGGCCCAAACAATAGATTCAATAAGTTCTTGCCAATATCCACGGCCACTAAATAGGAACATTAAACTAAAGGCCCAAACAAAATGAGCACCTAAGAATAAAAGACCATATGCAGATAATGAAGAACCGTAAGATTGGATTACTTGAGAAGCTTGTGCCCATAGAAAGTCACGGAGCCACCCGTTAATTGTAACGGAACTCTGCGCAAAGTTTCCTCCTGTAATATGAGTTACCACTCCCTGATCACTTATACTACCCCAAACATCGGACTGCATTTTCCAACTAAAATGAAATATTACTACCGAAATTGCATTGTACATCCAGAATAACCCTAAGAAGACATGATCCCAGGCAGATACTTGGCATGTTCCTCCTCTACCGGGCCCATCGCAAGGAAAACGAAAACCAAGATTCGCTTTATCGGGTATTAAACGAGAACTGCGAGCAAATAAAACACCTTTAAGTAATATTAATACAGTCACATGGATAGTAAATGCATGAATATGGTGCACTAAAAAATCCGCAGTTCCTAATGGAATAGGCAACAAGGCCACTTTGGCACCTACTGCTATCAAATCACCACCTCCCCAGGTTAAGCTGGTACTTGCTGTTGCATCAGGAGCTGTCAAACTGGGTGCTAAAGCATGAGTGTTTTGTATCCATTGAGCAAAGATAGGTTGTAATTGGATAGCAGTATCTGAAAACATATCTTTAGGACGTCCTAAAGCACTCATAGTATCATTATGAATATATAGACCAAAACTATGGAAACCTAAGAAAATACATACCCAGTTGAGGTGTGATACAATTGCATCACGATGTCTCAGAACACGGTCTAAAAGATTGTTGTACTGAGTAGTCGGATCATAGTCTCTTACCATAAAAATAGCTGCATGTGCAGCAGCGCCAACTATGAGAAATCCACCAATCCACATATGGTGCGTGAACAGAGATAGTTGGGTACCATAGTCAGTAGCTAGATATGGATAGGGAGGCATAGAATACATATGATGAGCTACGACAATAGTTAAAGACCCTAACATAGCTAGGTTAAGAGCTAATTGAGCATGCCATGAAGTAGTTAAGATCTCGTAAAGACCTCTATGTCCTTCCCCTGTAAATGGACCTTTATGAGCCTCCAAAATATCCTTGAGGTTATGACCAATAACCCAATTGGTTTTATACATATGACCAGCGATTATAAAAAGAACTGCAATAGCCAAATGGTGGTGTGCAGTATCGGTCAGCCACAGACCCCCCGTTACTGGGTTGAGCCCTCCACGAAAAGTCAAAAATTCTGAATATTTTGACCAATTCAGAGTGAAAAATGGGGTCAATCCCTCAGCGAAACTGGGATAAAGTTGAGCTAAAAGCTCACGATTTAAAATAAATTCATGAGGAAGCGGTATCTCTTTAGGGTCCACTCCAGCATCTAAGAGTTGATTAATAGGTAAAGAAACGTGTATTTGGTGTCCTGCCCAAGATAGAGAGCCAAGTCCTAGTAACCCTGCTAAATGGTGGTTCAACATGGATTCTACATCTTGGAACCAAGCCAATTTTGGAGCAGCTTTGTGATAATGGAACCAACCAGCAAAAAGCATTAACGCTGCAAAGATCAATGCACCAATTGCGGTGCAATAAAGTTGCAATTCACTAGTTATTCCGGATGCTCGCCAAATTTGGAAGAACCCAGAGGTGATTTGTATTCCTCGAAAACCTCCACCCACATCTCCATTCAAAATTTCTTGGCCTACTATCGGCCAAACTACCTGAGCACTGGGTTTAATGTGAGTAGGATCGCCTAGCCATGCTTCATAATTGGAGAAACGAGCACCGTGAAAGTACATCCCACTTAGCCAAATAAATATGATGGCTAATTGACCAAAATGAGCACTAAATACTTTGCGAGAGATCTCTTCCAAATCATTGGTATGGCTATCAAAATCATGAGCATCAGCATGTAAGTTCCAGATCCAGGTGGTAGTATTGGGTCCCTTAGCTAGTGTCTTTGAGAAATGACCAGGTTTAGCCCATTTTTCAAATGAGGTTTTAACAGGGTCCCTCTCCACTATGATCTTTACTTCTTCCGGTGAACGAATGGTCATTGAGTTCTCCTCTTTCCAGACGAGACATGAGAAAAAACCCGCCGAATTCAAAAAAAAAAAAGGAAAAAATGACTATATATTCTAAACTCGTCCCTCTCTTTATTTATTTCCCAGTTTAGAACTGGAGCGACTATGATACGGAAGTCGATTTGAGGCAGATGTTCAAATTTATTATGACATATCCAATAGGTGCTTAATGGACCGTTACGAGATATAAAACTTTTTCGCCCAGTGGTAAGGTATATAAATATGATACAATCATTATTTTCATATCCAGATTTATTTATCCATATCTCTGGACCCATATGTTATAGATCACTTTTATGATTCAAAAGAACTTTGAATTGATGAATATTAATTAATCTTTCATAAATTCTATTTATGAAAGATATTTACTCATATTAAAAATATTTTTTAACAATCCATAGATTGTATTCTTTGTTCTATTTTCTATTTTTTCATAATGATTATGCAATAAGAGAAGCTAATTCGTTCGAATAGCATAATAAATTTCATCATCTTGATATAGGGGAGATTTTCATTCTCGAAAACGTCCTGTAATCTTTAACCAATTTTGTGCTTCGATATAATTGCTTGGAGCAAGTGCTATAGCTTGCTTCCAATATTCAGCAGCTTGATCAAACCAAGCTTCCGCAATTTCAGGATCTCCCTGTTGAATGGCCTGTTCTCCTCGGTCGGGATAGAGTAACTTCTAAAAGTTTTCTTCCCTTAGAACCGTACTTGAGAGTTTCCTACCTCATACGGCTCAATTAACTATTCTTTAGTCCTTGTACCCAAACTTCCAAAATAGGGTAGGTAAATACGTTCAGCTTAATCGAAAGAACAGAATGGGTCAATGACATGAGTTTCAAACTTCACTTTCGATAAATGATTAGGTTTTATCTTTTCTCCCACCGTAAAAAGATGAAGTATTAGAAATAAAGAGGTCTACTTCAGATTATCCAGATAAAAATCTTTTTAAGAGGTAACTATCTATGTTCTATATATAAATTTTTGAAATAATACTTTCCTGGTAGGAAAGTATTACTTCACGTCTTTAGGATCTGATGCTACACCGCTGCTCAATAACCTAGTAAATCAACTCTACTACATAAATAGATTCCTTATTTTTGCCCATGAGCAGATTTGATCGTATCAGCCCGAACTTTCAATAATTGATCTTTATGGTGCTTTCTCCATCAATTGAATTGATTTTATTTTATCCATGGACTATCCAGGCTATATTTACCCATTCATATTTGGGCTCCTATGAGGGGTATTCTTTTGACTACAGCTGATAAAAAACCGTTGTTTTGGACGGTGCATATGTAGAAAGCCTCTTTTTTTTTCGTACTAAACGAATTCATTCTATAGTACAGATAGCCGCACGTAATGACAGATCAAGGCCGTGTTATTAAGAGCTTGTGGTAAAGACGGGTTTCGTTCTAATGCCTGGAAATAATATTCTAAAGCCTTAGTATGTTCCCCATTACTTGTGTGGATAAGACCTATATTATACAATATATAACTTCGGTCATAGGGGTCAATTTCCGGTCGCATGGCTTCATAATAATTTTGTAAAGCTTCCGCATATTCCCCTTCGGATTGAGCTGACATTCGTTACGGTCGTTCATTCAATTGAAATGATCTCCGCTTCAAAACCGTACATGAGAATTGAACCTCATACGGCTCCTCCTTTTTTTACAGAATAAGGAAAGTAATCAATTCAATTGACAAGAAAAAAGATTTTCCTTATATTATGAATTAGCAGGAACTAGTGTATTTCCAATGAATCTCTAGCTATCCTTCTTGCAAAGATTTTTTTATTATTTTATAATCAAATAATAAAGTATTTTAGCTTAGCACTACAAACATAACCTCTAACAATTTCTTTGTCCTTAACGCATTGTATTTTACGGGAATTATTCACTCCAACAGTCTCCGATGGTTCTAGCGGTATCCGAAATACAAACGAGATGGATGTTTGTTGCCTCAACCATTCTAACTAGCCCTTAATAAAAATAAAAAAATGTATTGTATATTTTTATTATTTTGATTATAACGAAGCATTTGTGTTGTCGATTTTAACGCGTAGTGCTTTTTCCCTTATGCACACCTATCATATAGATTTGACCATTAACATCTATGTAATAGATATAACCTTTCGCTTAATACTAGAATCTCAGAAGATCAAAGCATCTAAGGCTGCATAAATCGGGGATACACGACAGAAAGAATTGTTCTATTTCTAAAACTCACCTTCACTAAACGTCAGTTTTAACTTTTAATAAATAGAAAACAAAAGTAGAAAGAAAAAAAAGTCAAATCACACCATCTCTGTAATAGGTAAATGCCTTTTTCTCCCCTGAAGCCATCGGGATTATCTGCAATAATATATCCGCTACAATTGTGAAAGTCTTGTCGATAAAATTGTCATTTCTCTGAGATCTAGGCATAGTCAATTTATAAATTTGATAATTTCTTTCATTCCCCATACGGAAATGATTCCATGAACAAAATTATTTGCCAACGCACAATAGCATAATAAATTTCCTTACGATCGCAAATATATATATATATATATTATAAACTGAATAAATAAAAATTGGGAATATTTGAAAGAGTTGATTAAATTGATAGCAATCAAAAAAAAATTTGAGAAAATGTTTCTGTTTCACGCTCGGTTGCTAACGAGTAAGTAAACGGCAAATTGTCATAAAATGAAAAAATGATGATTGATTGTGTTTGTGCATACTTATCATATAAGTATAGAATATATTGAGCATATCATTATGATAGAACTTATGTCATTATGGTACAATTTGTAGCATTAATTGACTTACCGACCGAAGAATTATTCTTAATTAATTATAGTAAATTATTCTACAATAATTATAAAATCTATCAATAGATCTGGCTTAATTTCACAATTGGATCGGGCAATAAAAACCCTAATATTCTAAAAGAATAATATTAGATTGATGAAAGAAAATATCTTGAAATAAGAAGAAAAGCAACTTTGGTAAAATACTCTTCTGTCTGTCTTTATTGAAAAATACTTGACTTATGCAAAAGTCAGTTATCTCATTTTTGGGCATGAATTAGAAAAAAACTTGTTGTTTTCATTTTGTCAACAAATAAAGGTGTAGGAAAGATGGCTGAGCGGCTCAAGGCGTAGCATTGGAACTGCTATGTAGGCTTTTGTTTACCGGGGGTTCGAATCCCTCTCTTTCCGTATATTTGTATTCTTTTTTGCATCGTTTTATCATTAATCTAAACCCGATAGGATGGTTTCATTTTACCACAATCTCCTTCTATTTCGGGGTAGAGAAAAAAAAAGATTAAAAATAATAATAATAATAATTTATTCAATGACAATGACATTGTCATGTAACATACAGAGGAACAGATGTGCAGAAATCCTTTCTCTTCATTCCCTTTAAATTGGGAATAATTTAAACTCGACGGGAATAGTATTCTACGACCAATAATTCATTAATCTTCAAACCGATACGCTTATTATCTATTATTTTTTTTACTAATCCACTATACTGTGACTTTTGTTTAATCCGATTTAAATGGGGGGGCACCCTCATTTTATCCTTTTGAAAAATCTCTATATTTTTATTCATTATATTTCTCAATCCTTGTTTCTCTTTTATAGAAATTAAATCTTGGGGTTTGCAACGATAACTTGGTATATCTACTATACGACCATTGACCAGGATATGCCTATGGTTGACTAATTGTCTGGCTTCAGGAATAGTAAGCGCCATACCCAATCGAAAAAGAATATTATCCAAGCGCATTTCCAGTAATTGTAATAGAACCTGACCTGTTGATCCCTTGGCTCTTCTAGCAATACGAACATATTGAAGTAATTGGCGCTCTGGAAGTCCATAATGAAAACGTAATCTTTGTTTTTCTTTTAGACGGACAGGATATTTAGAAGATTTAAGAGGTTTAGAATGTTTTTTTTTAATAGGTTTTTGAATTCTGTTGGGTGTTTTCTTACTTAGTCCTGGTAAAGTTTTGAGACGACTTATTATTTTTAAACGAGGTCCGCGATAACGGGACATAAAAAACTCCTTATTTCAAGAAATGACATAAATTAATGTTGGAAAGAGGAATAATATAAACAGCACGAATATTGGAATGATTTTATATACAGAGAGAGAAACAAACTATCTTCAATTTGAAAATAAAAATATTGTAGAGAGAAAAAAAAGATATGTTTCAATCATTGATTTCGTTTCTAGTTGAAACGAATCATGCCACGACAGACCTGGCGGACCGACGATACGAAAAGTAAGAGTCTTTTCCTTATTTCATAGATTTTAACAATCTATGGTTGATAATGGTAAGAAGTGGAAAGAATAAAAACGAGCCAGCTATCGGGATCGAACCGATGACCATCGCATTACAAGTGCGGCGCTCTCACCTCTGAGCTAAGCAGGCTCATATGCATGCAGTATGTAGTCACATGCTTATTGGCTGAAAAGATCTCTTCGAAATCGCTAGAATTATAGCGAATCGAATTATAATAATGCAATTCAGATTCAAATGAAACATTGCGTCAGTTTATCTTAATGGATTATTATAAAATAATAATGGGGCGTGGCCAAGCGGTAAGGCAGCAGGTTTTGGTCCTGTTATTTCGAAGGTTCGAATCCTTCCGTCCCAGGTGGAACAGTATTATTGAATTGAAAAAAAAAAAAGACTTATAGAGGGGAAATATGATTTCGATAAGATTCTAAATAGAGAAAGGGATATTTTTGCGGTGTAGGATGGGACGATAACAACATTGCATCAAAAATGCAGAAAGAATATAATGCTCATGCAAATGAAATAATTGATGGGATGCAATTATTGTTTTATGATTTCGTTCTACAAGAAGGGGATATGGCGGAATCGGTAGACGCTACGGACTTAAATTTTTTGAGCCTTGGTATGGAAACTTATCAAGTGATAGCATCCAAATCCAGGGAACCCTGGGATATTTTGAATGGGCAATCCTGAGCCAAATCCGATTTCTAGAAACAATAGGTTCCTTTCCGAGAACGGGATAGGTGCAGAGACTCAACGGAAGCTATTCTAACGAATCAACATAATTTGGATTGGATACAATCCATTTTTGGAAGTAATAATTGTACGAGGATAAAGATAGAGCCCAATTCTACATGTCAATGTCAACAACAATGAAAATTGGAGTAGGAGGAAAATCCGTTGGTTTTATAGATCGTGAGGGTTCGAGTCCCTCTATCCCCAGGTTATCTGTTTTATTTTCGATTTGTTAAGTGTCTTAGAACATAAGAAATTTTAATTGTATGATCAATGTCTGCTTCTCTTCTATATACATCTGTGTATATAACTGTATATAACATACACAAATAATACACAATATATAATATTGTGTATTATTTAATTGTATAAATAATGTTTTTAGTTATATCGTTGCTTCTACTCGTTCAAATGCTGTCTTTTACCCTTTTTGCTAGTTGACAGGAGTTTGGTTACTGTGCTAGTATGATGCACAGGGGAACAGCCGGGATAGCTCAGTTGGTAGAGCAGAGGACTGAAAATCCTTGTGTCACCAGTTCAAATCTGGTTTCTGGCATATACACTTTGTATAAGTATGAAAAAGGATTAGTAGACCTTATTTAATATTGATTTCAAGATAAAATAAATAATATTGATTATTTACGAATAGTCATCAGTAATTCTATGTTATTGAATTAATAGGGGTTCATCCAAGTTATTTCAAAGGGGATAAAAACTACTTGAAATAACTCGAACTAGAGAGCAATTTTCTCTATTTCATTCGTATTAATATCTTCTCATAAAGATAGAAATAACTTGGAAGATTATAAAAAAAAATTATTTTGATTAATATAAAGATTTAGAAAAAATAGCTTCCACCTTAGCACTATATAAAAATAGGACTAGATCGGGGTAAAGACCAATACCTATGATTGGTAGAAAGAGACAGATCAAAATAAAAAGTTCGCGTGGTCCCGAATCTTTAAAATAAGGATTCGGGACATTAAAAACCTTATATCCATAAAACATTCGACGTAACATAGATAACAAATAAATGGGAGTTAATATCATTCCAATTGCTGCTATTGCAGTAATAATGATCCGAAAGGTCGAAGAATAATTATGGTTAGTAATTATGCCCAAAAATATCATAAATTCTGCTACAAAACCACTCATTCCTGGCAATGCAAGAGAAGCCATTGAAAAGCTACTGAACATAGTAAAAATTTTAGGAATTGATATAGCGATTCCTCCCATTTCATCAAGAAAAAGAGTACGTATCCTATCATAACTTGTTCCTACTAAGAAAAAAAGTGCAGCGCCAATTAATCCATGAGAAATCATTTGCAAAATGGCTCCATTGAGACCTGTATACGTCATGGAACCAATTCCTATAATTACAAAACCCATATGAGATATTGATGAATAGGCTATCCTTCTTTTCAAATTGCGTTGACCCATAGAAGTTAGAGCTGCATAGATAATTTGCACTGCTCCTATGATAATCAACCACGGCGAAAACAAAGAATGAGCATGAGGTAACAATTCCATATTGATCCGAATCAACCCATATCCTCCCATTTTCAAAAGAACTCCGGCCAAAAGCATACATGTACTATAATGTGCTTCCCCATGAGTATCCGGTAACCAGGTATGTAAAGGGAAGATTGGTAATTTTATTGCATAAGCGATCAAAAACCCTAAATATAATAGCATTTCAAGTGTGATGGGATAATCTTTTTTAGCTAATAATTCGAAATCGAATGCTGGTCCATGAGATCCATAGAGACCCATACTTAAAGCTCCCATTAAAATAAAAATGGAACCACCCGCAGTATACAAAAGAAATTTTGTGGCTGAATAGAGACGTCTTTTTCCCCCCCACATGGATAAAAGTAAGTACACAGGAATTAGTTCCAACTCCCACATGAGAAAGAAAAGAAGAATATCTCGAGAAGCAAATAATCCCAATTGTCCGCTGTACATTGCCAACATCAAGAAATAGAATAATCGCGGATTTCGAGTAACTGGCCAAGCAGCTAAAGTAGCTAAAGTAGTTATAAATCCCGTTAATAAAATAAGTCCAATGGAAAATCCATCAATTCCCAGTTTCCAATGAAAATGGATAAGGCTTATCCAGTTATAATCCTCTTCCAATTGGATTAATGAATTATCAAAATGATAATGATAACGGAATATATAGGTCATTAAAAGAAGATCTAATAAGCAAATACCTAGAGTATACCATCGAATCATTTTATTTCCTTTATGGGGAAATAAAGGGATTAATAACCCCGCAGATATGGGCAAAATAACAATTATTGTTAACCAAGGTAAATTACTCATAATGAAGACAAAAGAGACTTTCTATATCAAAACCCATGCTTTCATTTTTGGGTCGAGTATGGGTTTTGATCAGTGAAAGAGGAAAAGGGGAATGAAAAATATGTATGGGATGAATCTAACTATTTTTATTTTTTGATGGATCAGTAAGCTAGACCCATACTGCGCGTTGTTTCATGCCATAAATAAACACGTACACTTAAAAAATCCGTTGGACAAGCCGATTCACACCTCTTACAACCTACGCAGTCTTCTGTTCTTGGAGCAGAAGCAATTTGCTTAGCTTTACATCCTTCCCAAGGTATCATTTCTAATACATCTGTGGGACACGCTCGTACACACTGGGTACAACCAATACATGTATCATAAATTTTGACTGAATGTGCCATTGAATCTAAGAACTCCATTAATAGAAAAAGTGTTTCATTGAAAAATATTTTTTTAATATATGGCCAGTGATGATATATTATGAATATCAAGCAAATCAATAATTGTATTATCGGTGATATAATGAATAGATTCGGATTCTATCTTTTTGCTTTATAAAACATTTTACCCAATCTGGTCTTAAACAGATCATTTTGATAATAAGTTAAATATGAATTATGCTCTTGGTTGATCTTAGAAAAAATATCTCTCTAAATAAAAGATTTAGATCTATTTTTAGGGGGACAACCCTAGTATCTATTTGAATAGCAAATAGATATACAAATTTTTCATATGGAAGTAGATCTTTATTACCATTTTGACAAATTAAATTGATCGATACGAGTTGATTTTCTGTTACGATATATTGCTAGAACAATAGCTAATCCAATAGCTGCTTCAGCAGCAGCAATAGCTATAACAAAGATCGAAAAGATATCCCCCTTTACTTGCCTACTATCAAAAAAATATGAGAATGTTACTAGATTTAAATTAACTGCATTGAGTATTAGCTCAAGACACATAAGTGCTTTAACCATGTTTCGACTTGTTACTAGCCCATAAATACCGATAGAGAATAAATAAGCACCTAAAAGAAGCGCATGTTCGAGCATAATAGAGGAATTCCTCATACCTTGATCTCTTCAGATACAAACAAAAGTGGTAGTTTCTAATTTACATGACACGATCTATGAAGATAAAACAGCGTATTTATGCCGCACGAGAGCTTTCATTTTCAAACTGTTTCTTCTCGACGAGCTATAGTAATGGCTCCTATAAGAGCAATTAGAAGAATTAGAGAAATAAGTTCGAATGGAAGGAAAAAATCAGTGGATAAATGAGCCCCAATACGTTGAATATTGTTTGTTAAATCTCGTTCTAACATTTGATCTGATTTTTGAGTCAGAGATATTCCGAACCATGATATGTTCAAGATAATAGTAATTAGTGAACAAAAAAGACTCGTACAAACTATTGAAGTAATGCTATCTCCGATAGTCCAGGGAGCAGCATAATTGGGATATTTTGGATTATTTATCAACATCACAGCAAATAGAATCAAAATATTAACTGCTCCTATGTAGATCAGGATTTGTGCAACAGCTACGAAATCCGCGTTAAGTATAATATAGAAAAAAGATATACAAATTAGAACTAACCCCAATGAAAGAGCGGAATAAATTATATTAGTAAGTAATACTACTCCTATACCTCCTAATAGAAGACTTAGCGTTAGAGGAGCCAACAAAAGAATATCAGATATAGATTCAGGTCGATTCATTATGTGTACAATAACTTTGAATATTATTTCCTCCCATTCACTAAATAAAAGCCCATTTACCTATATGCTATACTGGATTTGTAATTTCATTTGATATGGGCACTGATTAATTAATCTATAGCTTAATAATCGATTCCGATCAATCATACATCTGACATTATTAATAGAATGTCGATAGAATTATTTATTCCTGATTTGTAAAAAATTCTAAATATTTTTTTTTTTGTTTATTAGATACTCTTTAATCGGAGCTCAATCTGAATAATCGTAGAAATGATTTAATCATAAAATTTGTCCATAGTTTCTTCAGACATATTCAGTTAATATGCTTAGCTCGGAATTGTTTGAATTGTTAAATCTTCAACAACGGATATTGGTAAACGTCCTAAAGCAATGTGATCATAATTTAATTCATGACGATCATAGGTCGAAAGTTCATATTCTTCAGTCATCGCTAGACAATTTGTGGGGCAATATTCTACACAATTTCCACAAAAGATACAAATTCCAAAATCAATACTATAATTTTCCAATCGTTTTTTCCCCATATCTATTCCGACTTTCCAATCCACAACAGGTAGATTGATCGGGCATACACGGACGCATACTTCACAAGCAATACATTTATCAAATTCAAAGTGGATCCTCCCGCGAAATCGTTCTGATGGGATCCATTTTTCATAGGGATATTGAATAGTAATAGGTAAACGATTCATGTGATATAAGGTAACCATAAAACCTTGCCCAATGTATCTCGCAGCCTGTATTGCTTGTTCACTATAATTCATAAACCCAGTTACCATGGAGAACATGTGTAAAATCTCCTCGAATAATCATAGAAATTTCTTTCTCTTCATAGATTTGATCTATCAAATTTGGATATATTGCAAAATTGATAAGAACCTCTTCACGAAGAAAACAGAGTTAGTTATAATAAAATAAGTTGGAAAGAGGCTGTTAGTAAAAAATTACCCAAAGCAATAGGTAAAAGAAATTTCCACCCAAGATCCAATAATTGGTCCATTCTTATCCTAGGCAAGGTCCATCTTGCCGTGATAGAAATAAATAAAAACAGATAGGCTTTAGCTAATATAATTAGGATCCCGATTGTTATATTAACGACCCCGCTAATTCCAGAAATAGAATCCCATTCAAAATGTTCCAGAATGGGTATGAATGGAATTGATAAGTTCCACCCACCCAAGTAAAGAACTGTTACAAAGAATGAAGAAGCTAATAGATTTAGATAAGAAGCAACGTAAAATAAACCAAATTTGATACCCGAATATTCAGTTTGATAACCCGCTACCAATTCTTCTTCCGCTTCTGGTAAATCAAAGGGCAATCTTTCACATTCTGCCAGAGATGAGATGAAAAAAGCTAAAAACCCTATAGGTTGACGCCACAAATTCCATCCTAAAAAACCATATCTGCACTGTGCTTCAACTATATCAATTGTACTTGAACTATTCGATAATTATAGTCGACAGAAACATCACTGTTTTCATCTCTATTCCAAAACCGTACGTGAAACTTTCACTTCATACGGCTTCTCAATGGTCATTAAGAAATAAAGAACACAATAAAAAAAAAGCACCAGATCATAAATTGAACCAATGAGATTCCGTCTGCTACAAATAATAGGAGCTTTTGAACCTATCTTAACCTTCAGTACTTTTTTTTTGCGAGAGAAAGAAAACTGTGTTAAAGGATTACTTCGTTCTGGATAGCCATTTTTTTAAGTAGATAGAAACATATTGTAGATCGGGGTTCTGGGGAAGTACTACTTGATCATCCCTACCAATGTCAAGTCCTTATTGTTATCCCATTTCTATGGAAATATCTTTGGTCTAGATATCAGTTTCTTTTTTTTCACTAATCTTTTTTATATCTTGGTGTTTCTCACCATCTACCCTTGCTTGATTTTTAGTATATAATGAGGGTAACTTCATACTTTTATACTTTGCCTCCCCGCTATTGGGTCCCAATGACTAATATATGAACTGGGGCACACAGTTTTCACTGATTGTGCATGCTCTCACTCTTGTACATGGGGGATGGGACTTAATCATCTTACTGCAAGATTTGTAAACTGTTTGATCTCACCCATATGACTATCTAGTTTTTTGATCGGAATCTTCATCCCATTAACTTCTGTTTTTCCCTCTTTTTATAACTAAAAAAGGGAAAAATGAATCTCATATTCCAACGAATCACACGTAGAGATATAGATAACACACATAAAGCTAAAGGAATTTCGTAACTAATAGCTTGAGCAGCAGCTCGGAGACCACCTAAAAAAGAATATTTATTATTGGATGCATATCCTGCTATAAGCAGTCCAAGGGGAGCAATACTTGAAATTGCAATCCAAAAAAAAACGCCTATACTAAGATCAATTAAAACAATGTGCCGACCAAAGGGAATTACTAAATAGCCTAAAAAAATAGGTATCACCACTACCGCTGGTCCAATACTAAATAACCAAATATCCCCCCTAGATGGGATAATATCCTCTTTTAGCAGTAGTTTTATTCCATCCGTCAAAGCTTGAATAATTCCCAAAGGACCGGCGTATTCAGGTCCAATGCGTTGTTGTATTCCCGCAGATATTTTTCTTTCGAGCCATACAATAACTAATACTCCTATCGTAATTCCCAATAGAAGTATAATTATTTCAACTAGAATCCATATAAGACTATATATTTCTTTTGAAAATCCCAATCGAGAAAATAAATTGATAGCTTGTTCTTCGAGATCTGCTATATTAATCACCATTTTAACGATCAACCTCTCCCATAATGATATCTATACTACCCAAAGTCGTCATGATATCGGCTAATTTCATCCTTTTAACCAGTTGAGGAAGAATCTGCAAATTAATAAAACCAGGTGGTCGGATTTTCCATCTCCAGGGAAAAATGTTATCATCTCCTATAAAAAAAACTCCTAATTCCCCCTTGGGAGCTTCTACTCTCACGTAATGTTCTTGTTTTGATAACTCAAAAGTAGGGGAAGGTTTTTTACTGATAAATCGAGATTCAAAATCGTTCCATTTCGAATCTTTTCCCTTATTTAAACGTCGAACCTCTAAATTCTCATAGGGACCTCCCGGAATTATTTCTAGGGCCTGTCTAATTATTTTTATAGATTCTTTCATTTCTCCGATTCGAAGCAAATAACGAGCTAATGAATCTCCTTCTTTTTGCCATTGGATTTCCCAATCCAATTCATCATAACATTCATAATGATCCACTTTACGAAGATCCCATTGGATTCCGGAAGCTCGTAGCATGGGTCCTGATAAACTCCAATCTATTGCTTCTTCTCTACTAATAATGCCTACTCCCTCAACTCGTCTCAAAAAGATAGGATTGCGTGTAATAAGTCTTTCATATTCGGTCACTTTTGGAAAGAAATAATAGCAAAAATCGAAGCATTTATCTACCCAACCGTAGGGTAAATCTACAGCTACTCCTCCAATACGGAAATAATTATGCATCATTCGCATGCCCGTGGCAGCTTCAAATAAATCATATATCATTTCCCTCTCTCTTAAAATATAAAAGAAAGGAGTCTGCGCACCAATATCAGCCATAAAAGGTCCAAGCCATAACAAATGAGAAGCTATACGACTTAACTCTAGCATAATCATTCTAATATAGCTAGCCCTTTTAGGTATTTGAATATTTTCCAATTTTTCTGGTGCATTAACCGTTACCGCCTCTGTGAACATAGTAGCTAAATAATCCCATCGTGTTACATAGGGGAGATATTGAACAATTGTTCGGTTCTCAGCAATTTTTTCCATACCTCTATGTAAATAACCTAATATAGGTTCACAATCAATAACATCTTCACCATCTAGAGTAACAATAAGTCGAAGAACACCATGCATTGATGGATGATGAGGACCCATACTTACCATCATGAGGTCTTTCTCCCTAGCAGCCATAATCATAACTCTTTCCCGGTTAAAAAAATCAATGAGAACAAAAAAAAGAATGACTCATTAGGATTCGGAATTTAATAAAACATAATTTTTGAAAATTTCATTCAAATCAAAATTAACGCAGTCCACGAATACCTAATTGATCGATTAAACGTTTGTAACGAAGTCTATCTTTTTTGAACAGATAAATAAGAAGTCGTTTACGTTTACCCACAATTTTCCACAAACCTCTTTGGGACGAGTAGTCTCTTCCGTGCAGGTCCAAATGTTCAGTAAGTTTTTGAATTCGACTGGTTAAATAATATACTTGAGATTCAACAGATCCTCTTTGTTCTCTAGGAATCAAAGAGGGGCGAACAGACAAATTTTTGATCATAAAAAAATATTCCGAAGTTCAATATTATTTGATTAATTTAATTTAGAGTAAGAAAAAAGAATGAGATCCATTTCTTTTTGTTCATAGTTTATATATTCCTATGTTTCGATCGAATGAATTTCTCTTCGGCATAAATAAAATGCAACTTTCGTAGAATAAAGTTACCATACCAGCAAGATTTAATGTCAGAGTTTATCCGGGATTATTAAAAAGAATGATACACTCTACTTTTCCATTGAGAAAGAAAAAAAGGGATGACGGAATGATTAATAAATTCCCATATTTAAGGTCAGAGAGAAGAGCTATAGTAGATTATAGAACCATGTCCCTTAATTTTTCCAAGTACCTCCAAGAGACCCTAGAGATTCCCATTGCTCCTCTCTAGGGTCTTCGAGGGTGTACTATAGTTATACCACTTCCTCTAATTTATTCATTATTTTCGGAATCTTCTTCATCTACTAAGGGAGGAAGAAAACCCTTGGGCTTTTTTCCCATTAGTAGTTCTCTCGGTATCTTCGGTCTTGGCCCCGTTATTATCGTCCCATCCTTCTCACCGAAGAAAAACTCTCTTAAATAAGAATAACTCTTAACATAAGAAAGAGCTTTTCTTGCGTCCGAATTTGCTTTTTTCCTCCAAACCTTGTTACGATGCTGTTTTTTGGATTTAGAAGTGCGTTTTTTTGGTACAGCCATAATATTTTTATAGTTCGATTTTATTTAGAAAAAAAATAGAAAATTTTTGAATATTATATTATTATATATATATTCTTTTTTTATTTGTAAACTTCTTATATATCTTTAAATTCAATTCATTGTTTAGTTCCATTTTATTAATAAAAATATGGTAGAATATTCTATCATATTTTTATTGCATTTTGGAACATTATTATAGACTATTTACTAATAATAAGAGATCCACGATACAAATTGATAACAATTAATAAATTCTTACATACACTTACATACATATATCGAATTTTTAGTAAATGAAAACTATGTCATTTTAACATATTCAATTATTTATCATATTAATAATTCTAATTGGTTTCATTTTCTATTCAATTCTATTCTTAATACTACTATTAATCTACAATGAAAAATTGAATTCTAAATAAGAATGTGTGTGTACATAACTAATAGCTCAGTACCTAAACTGAAAAAGAGTTCCTTCTTGCTCATCTTACAAATATTTGATTAGTATCAGTATTGACCAATGCAAATCTTTTGCAGAAAAAAGAGAAAAAAAGTAAAAATTAAATATGAAATCGATAGGATTGCATCCCATATTCTATCGTTCTTCTTTATTCATGATCTATCGTTTTTATTTTATTCTTTTCAGGGTCTAGTGGATTGGAAACCAAGAACGTGGAATATCAAAATATTGAGAATAATTATTGAATCTTCCTATGGAATTTATATACAAATATGCTCGGGTCGTGCCTTTCCTTCCGCTTTCAGCTTCTGTACCAATCGGATTAGGATCCTTTTTTTTTCCAGGAGCAACCAAGAGTGTTCGCCGTACATGGGCTCTTATTAGCATTTTTCTGTTAAGTGTAGCTATGTTTCTTTCTTTCAATTTGTTCTTGCAACAGATTACCGGTGGTCCCATCTATCGATATTTCTGGTCCTGGGTTATTAATAATAAGTTTTCATTAGAGTTAGGCTATTTGATTGATCCACTTACTTCCATTATGTTAGTTTTAGTTACAACAGTTGGAACCATGGTTATGATCTACAGCGATACTTATATGTCGCACGATAAAACATATGTGAGGTTTTTTGCTTACCTTAATTTTTTCAATGCTTCTATGCTAGGGTTAGTTATTAGCCCTAATTTATTACAAATATATTTTTTTTGGGAATTAGTAGGAATGTGTTCCTATTTATTGATAGGTTTCTGGTTTACGCGACCCAGCGCGGCTAATGCTTGTCAAAAAGCATTTATAACTAATCGTGCAGGGGATTTTGGACTCTTACTAGGAATTCTAGGTTTTTATTGGGTAACAGGTAGTTTTGAATTTCAATATTTGTTTGAAAAATTAAACGAATTGACTGCCGTTGATGGGGTTGGTTCGTTTTTTGTTACTTCGTGTGCTTTTCTCTTATTTTTAGGTCCAATAGCCAAATCTGCACAATTTCCACTTCATGTATGGTTACCTGATGCTATGGAAGGGCCTACTCCTATTTCAGCTCTTATACATGCCGCTACTATGGTAGCAGCAGGAATTTTTCTTGTAGCTCGATTGTTTCCTCTTTTTAAAGCTCTACCTTTAATAATGTATCTTATCTCTTGGATAGGTGGAATAACAGCTCTATTGGGAGCTACTATGGCTCTCGCTCAAAAAGATCTTAAAAGAGGCTTGGCTTATTCTACTATGTCTCAATTAGGTTACATGATGTTAGCTCTAGGGATAGATTCCTATCGAATCGCTCTGTTCCATTTGATTACACATGCTTATTCCAAGGCATTATTGTTCCTAGGATCCGGATCAGTCATCCATTCCATGGAACCCATTGTTGGATATTGCCCCAGTAAAAGTCAGAATATGGCTCTTATGGGTGGTTTGAGGAAATATATGCCAATTACGGGAATCACTTTTCTTTTGGGAACACTTTCTCTTTCTGGTATTCCACCTTTTGCTTGTTTTTGGTCTAAAGACCAAATTCTTAGTGATAGTAAGTTATATTCTCCCATTTTTGGGGGAATAACTTGGTTCACAGCAGGATTAACTGCCTTTTACATGTTTCGTATGTATTTACTTACTTTTGAAGGGGACTTCCGCGTAAATTTAGTTAATTCATATAACAACCATATTACACTATATTCGACTTCTATGTGGGGAGAGGAGGAATCCGGGATATCAAATAGAACGAGAGCGGATTCTACGTCGAATCAAATTATAGGAAGTAATAATTCCTTTTCCAAAGAAGCATTTAAAATTTCCAATAAGATGGAAGGATTGTACAAAAAGAACAGAGGTTTGGTTATCACTTATCCTTTCTTCTTCCATAAGGGGTCTTTTGCATATCCAAAAGAATCGGGCAAGACAATGCTATTTCCTTTAGTTGTATTGGGAATATTTACTCTGTTTATTGGATTGATAGGAGTTCCTTTTTTTCGAAGCGGAATGAGTTATGACATATTATCTCAATGGTTTACTTCATCGATGACCCCTTTTGATAAGAAACATCCGGAGAATTGGCCCGAATTTTTACTAGACGCAATCCCCTCAGTTGGTATAGCATTTTTCGGTATATTGATTGCCTGTATTTTCTATATACCTATTTACTT